GCCTAGTACATAATCACTGATAGGATCATTCCTGAAATTCACAAATAAATGAATGGGAACTTTGAAGCAAGTTGATCCTAGAAGACTAACCTCGTAGCTCACTTAGATCAATCAGTTCAAGCATTTACAAACCCACCTTCCTTCTGTGTTCAGGACGGAGACTCTTTCTGCCTTTGTCGAACTGCCTTGACGCCATGGCAGGCTTTGACCAGCTTTCCTTCGCTTACCGGAGAGCAGATTCTTTATTACTGACTTTTCGCGGTTGATCGCACAAAGGAGTCGGTCCTTGTGAGGAGGAGGACTCTTCTCTTGCTGTAAAAAGTGCTTACTCATGGTCAATCATCCACTCTTGAATGAAAGGCGGGTTTTAGAGAATCAAAGTAGCAATTTTAGCTTCTTGACTTTAGAAGATCCCGAGTGGACTAGTCTTCTCGAAGGTCTTTCGCTGAACCCTCTTCGAAAGCGGATTTTTCTGCTTATTCAATGGATTCTGAAACTGCATTTGAGGAAGCAGACTGGCCTGATTCCATTTAAACTAGTCTACCTCTGGGAAGGTTTATTCGCCGGAGTTGTGTGCCATGTTAAGGATTGTGCGTCTTTCGGCAACACCATTTTGTTGAGGTGAATATGGTGCGGTCAAAGGACGACGAATACCATAAAGATAGAGAACCAATTGGACTGAGCGAGGGGATGGTTCTTATTAGAAATAAAGCATTGGTACCGTACTGGCTTGGCTTCGCTATCGCTCCTATGTAGTGGTCGGCCTTCTAGAAGCTTTGCCAGACTTTCAAGAGAATCGAGGGTGAGGGCTTTTATTCGGCTTTACTTAGACCACCCCTTCGGGGGGAAGTATCCGCTCTCTTTCTAACTAGAACAACCGAGCTCAGTAGCTTCCAACACCTTAACGACAAGCAAGGAAGCAGAACCTATAACAGCTTCTTCTCCTACAACATAATATTCTCCGTTTACATTTATTCCTCCTACTCCAACAAGGGCTTTCCTCACAGCTTCACAAGATTGCTACGGATCCTGATCCTGCTTCCTTATCTTATTGCACACTTTCAGCAACCCTAAGAGCTACCAGAAGGACAAGCCTATAACAAAGGAAATTTTCTTCGGCTACGAAAACATGGACTAAGCTTTGCTTATGACCACGCTTGTTGTTGACCATTACTATACAACCTAAGAACAAGCTTGTAGGAGATAGCTGCAGAGGAGGATAGTCTCTTTAAACAAAGCCACACCGAAGAGCTACGCAGATTGGACCGCTTCGCCCCTTTACCATAGACCTCCCTTTATATGAGCACGCAAGAGGTTTTAAGACGCTCGACCATAGGGAGAGGAAGGACTGGTTGGTTCTTCGATGAACCTGAAGAAGAAATGCTTTTTAGTCCCCCTTTGTAAGTGAAGGAAAAGTAGTTCCGGTGAGCAGTTCAGTAAGGAATCGATTCGATGAAAGAAAAGCGTTTTAGGGTAGTCGCTAGTAAGGGGAAACGAACGTGAGTCTTATACAGGATGGCTCGATAAAGAGGAAGGATTTATAACTGCCAAAAATATGATGAATTAGGAACGATGTCGGGGAATCGATCAAAGTCTGGTTGAAGGACCCACGGGGCGGTAACTAGCCCTTAAGGTAAGGAAGGGAGGCCTTGAGTTGAGCTTTTCCACCTAGCCAAAGCCAACCTTCTTTCTTTGATATTCTAGCTCGTGGGGAAAAAAGTCCTTTGATCCTATCGATTCTAGTTCTATACCCATTTCCCCTCCTTTAATGGCTTACTACCCATGAAAGGGACTTTTCTTCTGTTTAAGAGGATTCCTATACCCTGGAACTTTACCTATACCGCCCACTAACCATATGGTAAACCGAAGGATATTCTGCTTCCTTCCAAGCCCACTAGAAAGAGAGTCAAAATGCCTTCTTCTTACTATCTATTCAAAGTATATTCTCAATCGGCGAAGTCTCGCTGTATTGAAAGCGGTAGACTGGTGCTTTTATCCAGTGAAGCACGAGAGCCCCCCTTCTCAGGCATTCACTAGTTGGCTAAACGAAAGCCAAAGAAGTCGGGTATCTCCTTCAGGCGGGATGTAATGAATCCACTGTATAATATAGTAAGCCCATCTCTGGATTCTGTCTTTCAATGAAAGATTTGAATATATCAATCTCATCGATCGAATCACTTTTTAGAGAAAGACGAGATAGACGTCTAAGTCATACAAGTAAAAAGATCTAGTCAAGGATTGCATCAACCAGATGTTGAGAATGTGGCTAGCTGGATAAATGTGGAAACAAATTTGTTAAACAGCTAGTCCTCTATCTATTCAAACTTGAAACAATTGGTACCATCCTTATGGGTTTTAGGCAATTCATGCTCGATATCCTATACGACGCTTTAGCACATTATGTCGTATTGGAGGTGCCAGATAGAGGGTTCTTTGGACACTAAAATGCGGCTGCCAAAGCAAGCAATGGAGCTTTGGTTAGGTCGTGGTCTTCCCTCATTCCCGAGTCGCATTAGCACAAGCCACGAGCGAGCAGCAGGTTCGCGATTTCCAAGTTCTCCTTCTTTATTATAAGTCAAAGCCCTAGAGCACGGAACTCTAAATCCCTACCTTTTCACTTTGCTCCTCTCAGGGATACCGATCCTCATACTGGGTAGAGGTATTGGTATTGGGCATATCTATGTGACTCTTTGACCTGGTTATCACTGCTATTTCTCCGGTTGGATTAAAAAAAAAGGAAAAATGAAATTTCCAAGCCCGGTAGTACTTACTCAAGTAGAAGAATTGGATGAGAAAGCTGCCGGGGCGATCTATCTATCCCAGAGTTGGGAATTCTTGAAGGTAGTCCAGCGCTTTTATGGAAATCCGGAGTACGGTCAGACGTCTTTATGAACTAGCCTTGTTTGCTTCCTCTCTGTTCCGGATGTCCATCCAATCTCTGATTCCAGTCCATAACTTCCTTGAGTATAGCTCCTGTTGTTCTTCTCTGGCTAGGAAGTCACTTATATGGCCATCTTTCTTAAGCCTCAGGGTGTGTTAAAGGAATCTCATTAATGTGTATCATCAACAGCGCACTCTATCTTACTTTATTCAAGGCTATAGCTAGGGAATTCCACTCCTAATATACGAACTTTACCTTTGATAGAATAGGCTGCTGAGAATCAACAGCTGGTGGAAGGTTTGATGAAAAGAAGACGATTTGGCATGTAGAATAGGTATAGCATGACTTCTTTCAACTATTAGTCGTAATAGTGATAGAATGAGTTGTATATTTTCAGCTCGAAAATAGGATAATTGATAAAGCAAAGGCTTCGACTAGCGAAGTTCAAAGTGAGTGAGGTTTTGCCCCACAAATGACATTCCATGGGAATGATATTTTCTCATTTAGCGCACTACAGCATACACTCCAATTTCTAGCTTTAAGGTGCTGCCAAACTAGAAAGTCGCAACTAAGAAAGAAAACTTTTTTTATACAGGTAATTACTCCCATATTCTCTTATGAAACGGATAGTTATCTTATAGGGTGGATCACTTCGAAAAAGCAACCTTTATCTTATATACGATAATACCAGCCACCACGTCCTTATCTATGCAATAAGGATCTCACCCTTCAAGACAGATTCGTGAACGGTCAATCTACTTAATGGAAGTTTCATTGCTGAATGACTTGTCTGCTCGACAATATAATCCAAAGATGAGGTAAGGTCGCTAACCTTCTTTCGTCCGGGTCGTAATGAAATGTTTTTTCGTATATAAAGCTCTTTCTTTTTACCTCATTCACTACGAGGAGACCCCTTCTTCCTAACTTTCTCTTTGTGGAAATTGCCCCTAGGGGATCAATCTTTATTGAGGGCGGACTATGTCTCGCGTCCAGTCGGACAGCTGGTAAGGAGATCGAGGGGATGTGTAAGCGGGTGGAGAACCATTCGTATAGCGAGATTATGTGCTTGCAGTTGTCTTCCCATCCCCCTAACCTTTAGTCGGATTCTCAAAGGTGCACTTGCTTTTCCTGGAGTGATTCGATTGAGTTCTTTCCTTCTCTGTGGGTTTGACTCACTTTCGTAGTCTCTCATTCCATTCCTCCCTATCCTATCGTAGTCCATTTTGTATGAAAAGGAGTCCCGTAACCTTCTAATCGGAGAAGGCGCATTTCCTTCTTACTTTACTTTCTTTATGCTTTTTAAACTTTAAGAGCTTTTCTACGCACACGGCGTAGCGAGTGGCCAGCTTCCGCACAATCTGACAGTAAATAGAAAAGGCATACTATGGAATGATGTTGGAGGAAGTTCTTAATATTGCAGGATTCCTCGCCTCATATTCTTTCTTGATTTAAAGCCAGAACCCTAGATGCAACGAATCGCCTTTGCTAGTCTTTTCGCTTTCTTTAAGGGATTGATCCTCCTCAGTTCTATAACGACAAGTTGAAGAGTCAATCTTTAGGTTAGTTCTTCTCTTATCTTTTAGGATATAAGAAACTACTTACTTTATTAGATTCGCGTGGAATGTAATTCAAAAAATGCGACTTAATTAGAAAAACATAAGAAAAAAAAGTTCTGTTAGGTTCTTAGCTGCTTTTCGTCTCCTTCGCCTCTTTCATTTTAAAAAGTTTTCTTTTACTTTAGCTTTTCGTCTCCTTAATAGCTGGAAGTTCTCCAAAAGTGTGAAAAGCTGGAGGACTTTGTACCATCCATTCCAGTGTGGTTGAATTCTCTTCAACAGCCCAAGGACTTGGAGCACATCTTTTGTTCTTTCCACTGCTTAAAGTGATTGTTACGACTACGAAGAAACAACAAATCCCAACTACAGAGATATAAGAACCAAAACTGCTAAGGGCATTCCATCCTGCGTAAGCATCTGGATAATCGGGAATGCGACGTGGCATACCCGAAAGCCCTAAAAAATGCATGGGGAAGAAGGTAAGATTAACCCCGAAAAAAGTGATCCAAAAATGGATTTGACCTAAAGTTTCAGGGTATGTTCGACCAAAGATTTTTCCCACCCAATAGTAAAATCCTGCAAATAAAGCAAAAACGGCTCCCATAGAAAGTACATAATGGAAATGTGCAACCACATAATAAGTGTCATGTAGAGCAATGTCTAGCCCAGAATTAGCCAGGACTATTCCCGTGAGTCCCCCTACGGTGAATAAAAAGATGAACCCCACTGCAAATAACATGGGTGTTTTGTATTGTATAGAACCCCCCCACATGGTAGCGATCCAACTAAAGATTTTAATTCCAGTGGGGACCGCTATGATCATGGTAGCTGCGGTGAAGTAAGCACGGGTATCAACGTCTAAGCCCACAGTAAACATATGATGAGCCCAAACAAGAAATCCAAGAACACCTATACTGATCATGGCATAAACCATGCCTAGATACCCGAAGACCGGTTTTCCGGAAAAAGTAGAAACGATATGACTTATGATACCGAATCCAGGCAGAATGAGAATATAGACCTCTGGATGACCGAAAAACCAAAAAAGATGCTGATATAATATGGGGTCTCCCCCCCCAGCGGGATCAAAAAAGGTTGTATTAAAGTTTCGATCGGTTAATAACATGGTAATTGCCCCCGCCAGTACCGGAAGTGATAATAAAAGTAGGAATGCTGTTACTAAAACGGACCACACAAATAAGGGTAATCTATGCATAGTCATTCCGGGTCCACGCATGTTGAAGATAGTTGTTATAAAATTGATAGAACCTAAAATGGATGAAACACCAGATAGATGAAGACTAAAAATTGCTAAATCAACAGCTCCTCCAGAATGGCTGGTAATACCACTTAAAGGCGGATAGACCGTCCACCCAGTCCCGCTACCCACTTCTACTAAGGCTGAGCTTAATAGGAGCAAGAGACTTGGGGGTAACAACCAGAATGAAATATTATTTAATCGTGGAAATGCCATGTCAGGTGCACCTATCAGAATTGGAACAAACCAATTCCCAAATCCGCCTATCATCGCAGGCATAACCATAAAAAAGATCATTAAAAAAGCGTGAGCCGTTATTAAAACATTATAAAGTTGATGATTTCCACCAAGAATTTGGTCGCCGGGTCGTGCTAATTCCATACGAATCAGTACTGAAAAGCATGTGCCCATCACTCCAGCAATGGCACCGAAGATGAAATAGAGAGTCCCTATATCCTTGTGGTTAGTAGAGAACAGCCATCGAACCAGATTTGTCATAAAAAAAGAGAGATTTTTTCCTTTACTGTTCGGACAGACACATCGGAAACGGGCCTACCCCGAAGATACTTGGAAAGCGTCCCGGTGTCCTCTGAACTGAGTTTTACGTGAAAAAACTTAAGTTAAGTGAGGTTTTGCCCCACAAATGACATTCCATGGGAATTAGAACTCCCTTAATACTCCCTAAAACACATAGTGGATAAGATCCAGGAAATTACTAAGCTCCTGCCAGCCCCAGCTGGCAGTGCCATGTAACACGGTATCACAATACATGTCCGTTAGAAAGGAGGGTATCATACCCGCGTCTCCGAATGATGCCTGAACAAGGTCAGGCATCCGCCATTCCGGGGGTAATACCCGTCCAGTTGTCCGCAATAACAGGTCGTACTCCTCACACAGACTCTGCAATAAAACCGGAACGTCCGGTGGCGCACTCTGGGCGTCGGACGCTGTTGAGGAAACCGGGGAATTCGAAGAAGGGAAGGAAGTAAAAGATCGATTCATTATAAAATCGATATCGCTCCACGTTGGTTGCTCATAAAGAACGATTTTATTCATAACAGTGGTCGATTTTGAATGATTCTTTCTAGACAGCTTAACGGAACTCCGTCAAGCCTCTAGAATTCGTTGGTTTGGTGGTGAAAATTCCATTTTGGAAAATCGCTGGTTTTTCCAACGAACTACGTGGGAACATGGGTACTGAAAAGGAAAGTCATGGGAGTTTTTGGCATATGAAGAAAGCGACTCTTCTTTCTTCTCTTACGAGATTTCTATTATTCGATTCAGCTTGAAAAGAAAGATCAAGCCGATAGTCCTATTCTTTCTATTTAGCGACTTCCTTCTTACCTTAGCAAAAGGACCGATAGCAGCAAGATCTACTGATAAGGAAGTGAAGAACAAGCATAAGAAGGATAAGCTACCGCGCACCCGTCTTCTTGTTCAAAGACTTAGGTTTCTGAATCTTCTTCGTTCCTTTCCCGCGACAGCACATAGAGCAACACATAGGTTCTATCTCGGTCTCAATCAACAGCATGAATAACGATCGTTTCTTTGCTTCGATACAGTAACAAAAAAGAAGAAAACGAGTCCCGCCTACTATACGTCGGTCTTCAATCCTGCGTCTATACTAGTTCAGTCTTCGCCCCGTCGCCTATACTAGGCGTTATTTCGGTCTTCGATACTGAGTCGTCTTACTTAGTTATTCAGCTCTGCTCCACTGGGTCTAGCGACCCAGCTCTAAAGACCCTGCAGGAGTGGATACAGAAACAATAGCTATCTTCGAACCTAGTGTAAAGCATAAGGCTGTTTACTTGCTTACTTTCTTACTTTAACGAGTAAGGTGAGATCCTTTATCAATGCATTTCTTTCGAGATGCGAATCATAACCTAGTAAAGATATGCCCCTTGGGTTCGACTTTCCTTTCTTATATTAAGAAATTCTATAGTTATAGGGAGGCTAGACATTCGCGGGGGGGTTTTCCCGGTCTTCTGAACTGGAATAAGAATAAGTCTTTCTCGAGTAACTGAGACTCTTAGTGGTGCGGAGTAAGCTATAAAGTTGCTGTCCGAAAAAAACCGATAGAAGAAGGTAAGCTGAGTTCGCGGCATATTACCTATTCCGCTTCTAGTCCTCTTCTAGGCTATCTTTAAGCAAAGAGAACGCCCTACACAGCTTTTCTCTATTCCCTCGGATCACAATTTATTGCTTCTATTAAGAGATGGGATAGAGGCTTGCATGCCGGCTAGAGATTGTTCCGGAAAGCAGGAGTCAAGATGTAGTAACACCCTGATAATAGAACTCAGACTCTTTATCAACCAGGGGAGAATTCCCCGTTCGTTCTTGAAGAAGAGTCAGTTCCGAGTGCCAGGAGTGGGATCCCCTAGCAACAGTTCACCACTTTCCCAAAGAACCGGGTGAAGACAGCAGAAAGAGCTCACTTCTCTGAGAAAAGATGGTTTCAATCTGGAGTTGACTATAGTTTTTTAATATCCTACTACCCTTCCTGCCTTTTTCTGAAAGCCAGTGTCAGGAAACATAGGCAACCTGGTACTCTGATATCTCTGGTTTAGGTGAAAGGGCTGGTCCGTGAGCATACTTCAAAGCATCTATTGATGGTCGAAATTCATCATCTTCCAGGGGGTGATCTCCTTGTAGCATCTCTTCCAAGAGCAAAATCTTCTTCGTCTGAGAGAGCTGATTCGGCAACAGAAGAAGGGAATACGGGCTCAGAGCTAAGCAGAGAAGGAGGAACGGAGAAAGGCTGATAAAGGGCGGGTCGAGCTGAATGAAATCCGGGTGGTGTTAATTGAGTTACCGCCTTTTCCACTTCCAAAACCCGCAATCCCTAACTAAGAAAGGGGAATTCAAAGGCTGGTGTCTCGTATTATAGAAGAGTTGTGTGACCAGGGCAAAGATCACCACTAGCCCTACTAATGTTCACTCTTATTTGGGCAAAGCCTAAACTGTTGTACTCCTAGTAGTTTAGTTCACTCACTCGCTTTCCAACTCTTTACTGTGACTTTCATCTTACAACCCCGGAAGACGGAATCATTCAAGACTCTTTCAAGATTGACTGAGTCAAACCTCAACTTGAGTGTATAGCAGACCAGGAAGGACTTCATTAAACGGCCCTGAGGAAGACGCGTGCTAAGCAAGCCTGTTTCCTTGACCTTGTAGCGAACTTCTTTGAGGGATCAGTCTCCGCCCATAAGGGTCGAGGGTTCTTTCTCCCTCCATTACATTCTTCGCTCTATATCAATCATTTCTTTTGGTATATGTAGTACTCTTGTCTTCTTATTTCGCTATCTCTCAATTATAGCATACCATTGATTCTGATTACTCTTTGCTTAAGAACATCCAAGAAAAGATATTACTTCTCGCTTCGCTCTAGTAAAAAATTAACATGCTAAAATCAATAGGCCATACGGTTCATGCTTACCGAAGACAATCATTCCTTCTTTATCATTGCATGGAGACTGGGGAGTCCGATGCGCGAACCTTTGGAGGACAGGTACGAGGGCTTCAGGAGAAAAGAGTATGAACCGCTTGGTTACTTATCAAAGCTCTTTCCCTCTCTCATTCCACTTTCGGTGGCAACGACTCTTCGAAGAAAGACACTTGTCACTGCTGATGGTCTAACTAAGGAAATGTGCGTATCAGTTTACCTGTATGCGAAGGAAGTCAAGAGACTATATATAAGGCGTCAGGGGCTTTGTTCCTTAGCATATACTATATGGCGCTCTTCAAACCTTGCATTGTATTGCAAGCAAGCTCTCTTTAGATTGCCTAACCTTCCTCTTCATTGCTGGACTGAGGATTCCTTGAGTAGAGTTGGTAGTACTCTAGGTGTGCCTCTCTTTGCAGATGCCTGTACTTCTCAACAGCTTAGGATCTCCTTTGCTAGACTCCTGATTGAAATGGACATCACTCAGCCTCTACCTACTGAAATTCAGGTTGAAGATGCTTCTGGTAATAACTATACTCAGCCTGTTGTGTATGAATGGAAGCCACCATTCTGTGCTTCAGGCAATAAGGTTGGGCATAATTGTTCACAAGCTCAAAAATCGAAACCTTCTAAAGCTAAGACAGTTCTGAAGTTCCTACTACTGAGCCTAGTGTTCCCGTTGTTACTACTGGTCCTGCCTCTACTACTACAGTGCCTCCTTTGCCTGTTGTGGCCACTCCAGCTCAACCTGTCCCTCAAGTGTCCTCTGATGATGATGGGGGATGGAAAGTGGTGACTAGAAGGTCTAGAGAAGTGGCAAGGAGAGTGATTTGTAACAACAAAGCTAGCCCCAAAAGCTTATTTATATGCTGGCTTGCTTTGAGTAACAGGCTGTATACAAAGGATAGGATGCTGAAGTGGGGATTGCCATGTTCAGCTGACTGTGTTCTCTGTGATCAAGGATAAGAAACTGTGGCTCATCTGTTCTTTGAATGTGGATTTTCTAAGCAGGTGTGGAGTCAAATTCTTACACTCATGCGGATTCATAGGCCTGTGTTACAGTGGAAATCCTGATCGTGGTGGAGCCTAGAGTGAGCGGACAGAAGGCAAGCAAGATTCTTAAAAGACTAGGATTTACCAATTGGATCAGAGTCGAAGCTTTGGGGTTCTCCGGTGGTATTTGCTTGCTTTGGCGCAATTCCGAGTTCGATGCCGACTATGTTTATTCGAATCCTCAACTTCTTCACTGCTTAGTGACGAAGAGGAAGACAAGAGAGTCGGTGCTCGTCACTGGTGTGTATGGGGAAACTAATCCTTCGGGGCGCATGGCTCTATGGGATTCTCTGAAGACGATTTCCGGAAGTATTAATGGACCGTGGCTTGTCATGGGGGATTTTAACATATACTTGTCTCCAGAAGAAAAAAGTAGGGGTGCTACACCAAGTACTCAATCGATGGGGGCTCTCAAAGATTGCATCATCGACGCGAATCTCTTTGACCTTGACTGTGTTGGCGATAGGTTCACCCGGGAGAAAGAAGGGGTCAAAGAACGCTTGGATTGGGCTTTTTGTAACCAATCTTGGGCAGCTAAGTTCCCCCGGATTCAGGCTTGGAATTTTTTGAAGTACGGTTCGGATCACAACTACAGAAGGGCCAAGAAGAGCATGAGATGCACTTAGGACGATGTCGTGTACATGGTGGAAGACACCCGACGGGAAGCCATGGAAGAAGAAGAACTGAATGAAGGAGAGTTACTGAGCTAAGCTCACTGACCAGCCTGATCAGGAAAGAACCCAGGACCTCAACCCCGTGGAGATCCAGAAGTACTTTCTTGATGATGAAGATCCTATTGAAGCAGAAGAGAGTATCAAACCCGCTGATCCTGAGGAAGAGGGTATCACTGTTGTCATGACTAAAGGTGGCAAGATTTCCATTCCTAGTTTTTCTTTCTCTAAGAAAACCTAGTCATGTTCACTAGAAAGGAGGACAATGAATACACTCTCACTGGAGGTCCGTGGCTCATATATGACCACTACCTGACAGTTTGACAATACAATGGGAACCAGACTTTGATCCAAAGCCAGCAAGCATCAATACTGTAGCAGCATGGCTAAGGATCCCGCACTGCCCTATGGAGTATTATGATGAAGAAAGCCTCTCCTTCATTGGCAACAGCCTTGGAAGAACGATAAAGGTTTACCTCAAGACCGCCACTCAAGCCAGAGGTCTTTTCGATAGAATTTGTCATTAACTGAATCAATACTTCGGCAGGACTCAGACTCCTACCGCGGGACGTAGCTTCACAACACCCAAACCCTCTATGCGCTCTCTGGTAGCGCGAATGCGCGCTTCTTTCCTTGCGGGATCTATTGTTGTTCTAACACTTATCAAAAGGAAGTTTAGCACCCTACGGTGTTCTTGAATTTCATTTTGCAGTTGCCCCATTTCGGCAGCAATTGCAGAAAGCCTGTTTGCAGCATTCATAGCCATACGTGCTAGTACTCAATTTCTTCGCTTCCTTTGCTCGAACGAAAGACCTCGATGCGAAAGAGCTAGATCAGTAGTTTATCTGGGACGACTTACTTTCTTCTCTTTGACTATAGATGGGAGTCAGCATCTAGGTTACTACACTGAAAGCCTAATAGTAGGTATAAATAGCCTAATTCATATCCTTTTTCTAACGTCCTACCTCCAGGCGCATAGGAGCTAGTTTTCCAACCGTGGAACAATATCTTACACTTAGATTCCACCATAGTGCTAGATTCACTAGGCCTTCCCTCCACTTCTAGCACTTCACGGATTCCATCGTAGTGGATAGAAATAGAATAAGGGGCTTTGAAGTTTAAGCTAAGCTATTTAGAGAAAGACCGGAAGATATAGGCCAAAGAAACTTAGGCAAGCTAGTTATCGAGAATCCATGTTCAACTATAGAAATGAAAGAAAGGCGTCTTCTAAGACCCGGAACTACCAGCACGGATCAAGCTCCTACTCTTGTGCGCTACCAAATCTTGTAGCAATAGGAAGTCAGGGAGGGGGAGTTCTAATTGAATGTATCAAGCTTAGAGCATCTCTTTCTTGCTTTTCAGTCTTTGATCGGAGTCTCCGAGATCTGAAGCTGCGGTTAGAAAAGGAGGTTCCACTCTTTAAAAGTCGCTGCTTTTCCGCTTTCCTGTTGAAGCTTATGTTGTTGCAGTTAAACCTCTAAGAGAAGAGGATGGCAACGAATACCGATAAGCAAGTAGACAAGTGGATTGATTGGATTGGAGGTGAAAAAGAAGAATGTAAGAAAGACCGAGGCCTCGGACTCTCTAGACTCCTCTGGTCTCTATCGACCGAGTGAACATGCCCACTACTTTCTACCCCGTTGTCCCTTCTGATATTTCAATTACAAGTAGAGCCTACCTAAAGCAATGAATTGACCCGTTGACGGACAACTTTCTCCTTCGCCGGTTGTTTCGAGAGCTAAGCTAATTCGCTTCTTGTTCTGTAGCTAGAGCTGGGAAAATCCCTCGGCGAGGCATAAAAAATAAGGAGAATCTTCCTCATCTTTGAAGTGGGAATGCTCAAATAGAGAGTCAAAATCATAATATGTGAAAGCTTGCCCGATTGAATACAAAGTTGAACTGAACGAACTGCTTTCCTTAAACCCTCGTAAGGTATTTCTATCACTCGTTACGCCGAATCAATCAACAAGCAACCAAAATGATCTATCTTCAAGGCTTCAGGCAGGCTGCGAAGGCGCTGATACGATTGAACCCGAAGCAAAGGCCGCTACAATGACCTCAAGGATAGTTGTCTTATTCTTTTGTTTTGGGGGTAGGGATATTCCACCAACTAACTTCACCTGAGGAATGAATGCAAGACTAGCGGACTTAGCCTATGGTGCTAAACCTGAAAGAACAGAAACTCCATCTTCAGCCCTTATCCCGAGTAGAGGAGAAGGGGATTACTTCGCTGCGAAAGAGAAGGTGCACTAACAGCCGGCTTAGACCACTATCCATCATAAAGGAATTGTTTTGTTGGGGTAACAAAAACTCACGTTCTGGGGTCGAGGTAAGCCGCATTCGTAGTCTCTCATTCCTTCTTCTCCCTTCGATACTTATTTCAGATGGAGCCACACGAGGACCAGAAGACTCTAACGCTCTAGAAAGCCAAAGCCCTTACGGCTTGAATTCCTGATTCTGATTGAGAGACTGGCTACTTTCCTTGTGGAAGAATCGGCTCCTTCTTTCAGAGACCGATTAGCACAAGGACGCCACCACAGGTTCAGGATTCCTTCCAAACCTCTTTCTTCTTCTCCTTCGGGCCCTCGATTCTTTTAGAATAGGGCTACGGTCGGAGCAAGCAGAAATTCCAAAGAAGACAGCGAAAGAAGAAGAGTCTAAGCTATGATCGGAATCATCATCAGATGCTAGTAGTTAGGAAGCTTCTAGCTAAGTAGCTAATGAGCCTCTGGAGTGTGAGCTAATTAGGTCCTTTCTCTTTAAGTGTCATAACATTTATTAGAAGGTCAATTTTTAGTAATTGTTATGAATATACTCAATGTTCGTAAAGATGAAGATGTTAATTCTGATTACAAGGATGGCTCCAAGCGCATTCTACGTGGTGGAGATGTATAGTAGAAGTGGCCTTCCTGGGACAGGAGGCGAGAGTATGTATGTTCACATTTATCAAGGAGCATTGATGTAGTCGAAAGCTTTCTCTGGCAATCACAAGGATCAAGGCGAACCGCTTGCTGTATTTCCTGCTCTTTAAGCAGTTACTTACTTTGCTCGCCTACTCTTTAATGATAAGTGAATCTCGCATATCCAGAATCTCAAGAAATATAGATGCAGGAATGGAATATGAACAACAACTTCCTCGTTGGCAGATCCGATGTTCTACCTTTAAAAAAAAAGTACTAAAACTAGCTTTCCTCATCAATGCTTTAGGTAACAGATAGGCGAACAGATAAGGAAGAAGGTTGAGTGGGGTCTGTCGAGTTGGTGACTCTAGTTCCTCTCCCTTAATTCACTCCTCTGTGAGAGAAGTTTAGTTGGCGCCTTTCAGCTGTTAATTCCTTACTTTACTGTCTTACGATCAATAGGAACTGAACCAACTCTTGCTGAGTTCAACTCGTTTCGTATACTCCACTCGCTCCTTCAAGACCAGTTTGACTCTAGGTTGGAGCTGCTACTAGTAGTAGAGGAATAGAAAGTACTTCCTCTTAGAGCTACTTCCTTTCATTCCTCTCTCTTATGGGGGAGCTCCTTCTGACCTTTCAAATTGCCTTTCAGAGGATAATACGGAGACTATGACTATAGGAGCCCAATCTCTTTACTTTGGTAAGGCCGAACTCTTATTAGAGCTAGATAGTTTCTTTGTTGCTCTTTGGATTTGAGATATCCACCCTGAGGGCACCAGTTGCTAGAGTTATTCTTTAGTTAAGAGTTGCTGAGTTAAGTCAGCCCGAGGAATGGTATGAATCGGCTTTTTCTAGCCGGGATATTCTCTCTCCCCTTTCCCTTGCACCTCTAGCCTAAACCCTATCCTTAGCATTAGCAGCCGAGTCCTTCATCCCTGTCGACTTAGGTAACCTTCTATCCCTTTGATCTAGGTCTATAGACCCAAAGCCCCTACTTTGTTGGTTGATATTCCTCTCCCTAAGGTAGGAGCACTACTTAAAAGAAGAGAGTACTTATGCGTTGGCACCAGCCGCTGACTCTCTCCTTATCGGTGAGAATGAACCTCCAACCTATTGAGAGCCTCCCTTAGTCGAATTCTCAGAACGTAACCCTCAGCCAGGAGCTCCACTGATGCTACGACGTAAGGTAAAGTTCTAATAGGATAAGTCGAGCTAACAGCCTTGAATAGAAAACCAAGAGAAGGGGCACAAACTCGTTAAGTAAGAAGATGGGCCCACTGCTTTTTAACTACTCAAAGGGATACGGTTGATCACTCATAGAGCACAAAATCCGGATCGGGGGAGAGAGTTAAGTCAAAGAAAAGTAGAATCCAATGGGTCTAGTTAGCGCTCTAACCTCACTCACAAGCAGGAAAGCTCCAAACACCCTCTTCCGACGGTCGAGCAGCATGAGAAAGATAGAAGCAAATCCTTTCCCGACCTCTAAGGTCAAGCTTTGTGCCTTTCATCTTACGCTACTTCGGGCTTACTTGCCTTGGTCTCTGTTAAAGGCCCTATTTATTATATATCTTATATAGGGCTTTCTAAATTCTTATTATACCTATTTCATGGCCTGCTTCATATCTTGCCGCCCTTGCTTTCTGGCGGAAGGCGAGGAGCTTGCGATGTCCTACGTAAGAAGGGGCTTAACCAGAGGCAAAGAAAGAGTTTCCTTTCTTTGCTATTCAGTGGCGAGCCATTCTATCCTAAATGGTTTAGATTGCTTCTTTCCCTCTTTGCTTGTGTTGTGCTTGTGTCGATTCCTATAGTGAAAAAGAAAGGAAAGACTCAAATAGGCCAACTCATTTAGTATAGTAAAACTCAACATACGACGAGGTTAGTTTACTAAAGGAAGGTGACGTACTCCTTAATCGTAGAGCTAACAAAGGATCCTGCCTGTAGCTTGTGGCTTTGTTAGTTGGCTTAATAGCTTGCTTGGTCCGATTGTTCATCTTGCTTTGCTGGTCCCGCTGCCCTTACCTACTCCAATCCCGAAACGAAAAGAGTAGTTCCCGTTCCCTATTCGTCCTGGTCCCTGTGAAAGGTCCAGTCGATGGGAAAGAATCCATGTTAAAGTCTTATTACCGAGTGCGAGCTGCTTTCTGTGGAAGGTTCGATTACGGGAAGGAAATAGAGGTCACAAGGTAAGGGACCGCTTTCCAAAAGCATAGCTTTAGCTATTACAACCCTTTTATGCGTGGAAAATGAATCAAAGCAGTTCTCCCTTACTCTAAGAAGTAAGCAAGTAGAAACTACCTCGACCTGCGGGTCTTCTAAATAAATGGTTCTTGTTTATGCTCGTATAGCATAAAAAGGATTCATTGGGGGGGCCATGAGAAATCCACTTTGTACCTTCGTATCTATAATCTAAACACTTCTCACCTCTGTGCCTTCTTTACTTCCCGGCTCAAGCAAGAGCCACAGTGACTGCAACAAGAGGAAAGCCACCTTAATCAGTCAAGCAAGTAATTTGAATAGGGATTATGAACAGGCCCTTACCTTGGCCTTAGCCGTTCGATTGATTGTTCTAAAGTCAAGCCTTTCACTTCATTGTTCAAGCTCTTGAACATGGGTTGAGTTCATACATTATGAAAGCTTTCCTATTCAAGACATACTACCAATTCCTTTGAAGCTACTACCACTACCGAAGCCGGCTTGCTTCTTTTGGTTACCGGTTGGGCTTTCTACCGATGGGAGATTAGTCAGCGGAAGACTTGCAGGCTAGCTCGTGCAATCAACGAAAAAAGCCTTCTCCATACTCTATCTTCTAAGTGAATTGGCATTACCTTAGTAAGCTAGCTTTCTAAGCTAAGCAAGCCCGGTTCTCCGGGCACTACGGTAGGACGTGGATCGATCATGACGAGAATGGACTTTTCCGTAATGTAATAGAAGAGTCACAGTCCAGTTCCCCCGGCTATCTCTTTTTTCTTACTAGTAATAATAAGAGATATGAATGAAAGCGGGTAAGGGCTTGGCTTAACCCTGTGTTCTCTCCTAATCAGGTCGGGGGCGGAGACCGGCTTCATCATTCAGTGGTAGAGTGTTCATAGAAAAGAAGGCGTCGCCCAACGAGTGGCAGATTTTGGTGGTGGATGCTAAGGCAGTTCCTTTTTTCTGGTTTCTGGAGAGAATCTCGCTCATGGAGGAAGAGTACGCGTGCTAGCGCGCTACGGCTTAGGCAGTTGATCGGATCAGATAGCCCTTCGGGCTACCGCACATAAAATTCCGATCAACAACTTGGAGGTATGGCTGAGTGGCTTAAGGCATTGGTTTGCTAAATCGACATACAAGAAGATTGTATCATGGGTTCGAATCCCATTTCCTCCGGCACGGAAGTGGAACGAGCGGGCGAAATTACGTGAGAGAAAGAACCGAACCCCTTGGTGGAGTCCAGTCCCCCGGAGGACTTAATAGCACTACTTAGTGACTAGGAGCAGAGAGCCCGTTGCGCCTTGTTTTTTTGACCGGCCTATCTTCTTTCTATAAGCAAGCTCCCTCCGGCCGGTAGGTACCTGGACGGCTCTCGGTTCTTGAGCATGTTGGGAGATTAGGCGGCAGTTGAAAGAGCTGCTCGAAAGCTTTACGAACAAGCGAAAAGGCCCTTAACTGAAACTTAAAGGGCTTTTCTCTTTATTCTTACTTAAGAATAAAGTGTAGGGCGCTTTTCGATGAAGAAAACAGACTTTAGGAAAGTGGTTCAGGTAGCTCAGCTGGTTAGAGCAAAGGACTGAAAATCCTTGTGTCAGTGGTTCGAATCCACTTCTAAGCGGGCGAAGGGTCCAAAAAGGATGAGCGAGTTCGGTTCGAGTCTTGATCGATCGGGTAGATCTATATGCTTCGGAGGGTGAAACGAGGTGTAGCGCAGTCTGGTCAGCGCATCTGTTTTGGGTACAGAGGGCCATAGGTTCGAATCCTGTCACCTTGATGTGATGGGCTGATGTGCACAGACCCGTAGGCTATAAGGCTGACGAAAAAAAGCACATTTTTCATTAATGGTAAAAGATGATTAGACTTCTTTCTTAACTTTCTAGGGCTCTCGGTGTTTGTGACTTATTTCTTTGGTCGAGCCTTCTTCGGACGTCGATCAATCTATCACTCGCCGCTCTGTCATTGTCTGATTTTTGGTTGTTTGATCACACTCGAAATTATGTATTTACTTATCGTCTTTTTGCCCTTGCTTGGTAGTTCCGTAGCTGGTTTTTTCGGACGTTTTCTAGGATCAGAAGTATTGGGTTTTCTATCGGGTAAAACTCTGATTTTACTTTTATTAGTCTTTTTTTTCTTTTGTTTTCTCTTTAGAATTGACTCTCATAGGTTAAGGGTTCGGTATGGTAAAGGGCTCTTTTTCGCGGTTTACTTGTTTCTATTTATTGTCGGAGGTATAATTCTTTTTTGTGGGCGGATATACTTACATGCTACCTTTGCGATGTGCCTCTGCTCCTTCTTGGGGGTCTTGGGGGTTCTAGGGCAGCCGCTTCCTCTTCCTTCCCCCCCTAACTCGCCAGGGGAGGATTATTCTACCATGATGGCGGAAAATCCAAATCTAGAGTCCCTCTTTCCCGAAGGGGAGGCTTCTGCCCAAGCCCCTGTGGCTGCCCCTGCCCAAGCCCCGGAGCATTTGCCGGCTAGTTCGGGGGGAGTGCCCGGGGGGTCCAGTACACCACCGGGACCCTTGGGGGATCCATCTTTTGTTCCTGACGATGCCGATGGGCAGCCAGGTGGTCCATCAGGGGAGGAAAGACTACGGAAGAGGCCCCGGCACGGGCCCGAAACTCCATTTCCGGAAGATTTCGCCTGCTCTCCAAGGGCCCGAGCCCTAAAGGGGGAAATTGTTTCATTGATGCAACAATTTCTTCAGGAGCAGGGGATCCCCGTGGAGGATCCTCACAATATGGAGAGGGCTGTCGACTCCTATTTTGCAGGGGCTGAGGAAGAAAATAGGTTATATTTTCTAAAAAAAAGCCGAGAAGAGGGGCGGGAGAAAAGCCGAATCTATTCAAACCTATGCAGGGAGCTCTCGACAGTAATGTCTCTCTTAGATTCTCTGGTGGAAATACGGGAAAACTCCATTCAATTCTCGATGGAAACGGAGTTTTGCGAATTCTCCCCGGAACTAGAAGATCATTTTGAGATCTTCGAACATATTCGAGGGTTCAATGTAACTATTGTCACTTCAGCCAACACACAAGATGAGACTTTACTACCGTGGAGCGGCTTTTTGCAAAAAGATGAGGGTCAGTAAGATGCCGGAAAATCGAAATATACGAGATCACAAACGTGGATTGCTCGCAGCTAAAACAAAAAAGACGTTAGAAAGCTTTTTGTAAAGATCCCGATACCGGTTTTTCCGGCTCCGTGACCGAAAAAACCTAACATACTAGTAACAGACCGAAAAGGTTTGTGAGGTTCCTGCTAGAGTGACTCTCACTCTAGTGGGGAGAAGGCAGGTGGGAACGAGCGGAGCGAGAGCAAGTTCCAGTGGCGGGCTGTCTTCATGGTTCCCAGATCATGGTATAGAACTCGATGTAGCCCTTTTGATGCGGTGCTTTCTCGATCAACTATCTGACTTTAATGAAGAAAGACAGCTCAACGAAGTGTTTTCAGCTTTGTTTTAGCCGCTGGACATGCCCTTACCCTCGAAGGAAGGAAGGGAAAGTTTAAGGGCATGTTCATATCGTTCTAAGGCAAAGGGAAGGTGGGTCTTTATAGGGTATCAGACTGATAATTTGCTCATACTATTTATGTTGAACTTTATTCATACTTGAGCTTTCTTCATACTGAAGTTGCTCATACTGATCATTTGCTCATACTGATGGTTCGTTAGGCTACTGCTGTCTCTGGTTGGTTATGCTACTGCTGTGTCTGGTCAGCCTATTACGATCTAGCATTGGCCCCAACAAATTGTCTAGCCACAGCGAATGAATCAAGCTGGGAAGTAAGGGATCGGAGCTGCTAGCACTGAGTGGTTTGTCTGAAAATAGGAGATGATTCAATATCAACCTATATCAACTGAACACCCCATAATAGATAGACAATAAGAAAATCTGAATGATGATTTAGATTAATACCTTCTTGAGATTTTATTACATCTACTCTAAAGGGTATCAGAATTGATATATGTACTTTTTTCTTGCTTTTCCCCCATAATGCAAGCATGTAAGCATGTAAACAACCTTAATGCTTTGCAAGCACTAAGTAAGTAAACTACCTTTTGTACGATATCAGAAATGACCTATGACCCGAAAGAAAAAAGATGTTCAAAACTTCCCTTTAGGAATAGGCAGTTAAGTCATACCAGACATGAAATCCTCAGCCTCGAATGAAAGATATGAGGAATTTCATTGCCTCTCTTTTCTGGCTAAGGGGGTCCCGTAAACCTAGCTCGCCATAGGATTGTGCGGGTAAGACTTCTCTTATAATGAGTAAAGAGGCTATAGCTATAAATAAGAAAACATCTTAAACTGGCAGGCCCTTCCATAAGTGGGTTATGCCCGATACTTGGGACAAGAAATTCTCCTTTTCCTCCTACTGGAGATACCCCTCTTTCTATTTAACTTTCTATTTCAATATGTTTTTTTGTTCTCAGAGGTTTCCTTTCAGTTCAATGCTTCCTCTCCTTCAAATCTTTCAAATTCTTCTTAAGGTCAAGGCAATGTAATTGGCTCGCTAAAGCTTCTTTTCATTCTTCATTTGAGCATTTGCTTCTTGTCTTGCTGACCCTGGGATTGGCAAGGAATTCATTTAATTAGCTGATAAGTAAAGCTAGATCTTTTGAAGAGCCCATAGCCCGACTCCCATTAGACGACCTCTAACAGGATAGCTAGACTACTGGAACTAAAACTTCAACTAGATAGACTATCCCTCCATGACTGGAAACTAGGTGTATGTCAACTGCCCCTCTTCCTAAAACCGCGGTTACAAGAGAAGGAAGGAAAAGGGCACTCTCCGCTGCATTGGCACTGGATGTCTTTAGGACTTCAACAGAATAGTCCCTTTTTTAATGAATGGCGGGGAACTTTCCTAAGCGTAATAACTTACTTGCCTTATCCTATCCCTTCCCTATTGGTCGAGTAAGAAAATCTCTCCACTTGAGAGACACTCGTCTGGAGACTCCAACTCCCAGGAACTCTCTCTCTCTGCAAGAGAACTATCACTTTCCTAATAAATTGAAAACCTATCTTTCTTTCTCGCCTGAAGGCACAGGCAGGCCTATCTCATAGGTGGTTCAGGATCAACGGATGCCTTAGTAAGCTACTGGATCTAAAGGTAGTTGACTTGCTTACTCAAGAGAGCAAGGTATATTTGACTTACTTGTTACAGTAAGGTATGAAGTCGCTTAAACCTTTTGGTATGTAATCGCTTATGCGAAGCGTTAGGGAAAACGAAACACGTAACAGCTACTATTGCTCATTATTCAGATGGTATTACATCCCTTCTCTGTCTTAGGTATCAGGCTTCTTCTCGTCTGTCTTTGTATTCTCTTCTAATTTAAGGTTACTACCCTCACTATCTTCATCGATATATAGTCTCATTATCTCTTCATTAAGATTACTATCTGTATTAATAGACATCAAATCTTTAGAATTCTTATCTATATTTGGAGGATCCCATCGATCAATCGTATTGTCTATATTAGTGTGAGAAATAATAAGATATTTATTCTCTGCAAGTAGATGACCGTCTATCCATGATTCATGCCGCATCCTAGAATTGTATTCATTGATATCACCGATAATAGTCTTCATGCTTTTGGGATTAATACCAAACCTTCCGTAAAGCGAATTCATAAGGAGTTTGTACACAAAGGACATAGCATTATTACCATCTTTCTTTGCCTGTAATCGATTATTAAAGAGCGAGCTAACATACCCTATGAAAGGACTTTCCGTCTTCTGGAAAAGGTACCCTCTTAATGGGATTATAGTATACCCAAGCTTTCTTGCATATTTGAACTCCTCGCTATAGTATACACCATTCCATTTCCCGGTTGGGAAGAGAAGTCCCGTCTCTTTATTTTTTCGATAGGGAAGGAAGGGTCTCTCAATAGAATCAGGACATTCTACGTAAGCCTCAATAAAGCCATAGATGCTATCTAAATCCGTATTATTTAAATTAGAAACCCACACAGGCTTACCTCCAGGTATATGATACTCTTTCATTATAAAAGGATAGAGAGAGTTCACATCGTAGTAGTACAGGTTTTCACCTTTTGGGATATATGCGTCGGTATGACCACCATAGTACCCCCTTCGAATGAAGGAATCTTCATTCCGATTTGGGATATGAATATAGCAAAGCTCCTCGTTGTAGAAATTCATACGAAAGATACCAAGCGCCACTGAGGATACAGTGATCCAATCCACAATGTCCACCTTGAAGAGCTCCCAATATATGCTTTGGGCTTTTTGCATGACACCTCCAAGGAGTCGAATGTCCTGCTTCATATATTTGATCACTTCTTCTTTCTTTTTATCTTCCTTTAGGTTCTCTAAATTAATAGATCCATGGTCAAAGGTACCTTTATTTCCTAACTCAGGGCATAGATTCTTTGCTAGATCGTCGAGACTACCCGGAAGTCAAGTAAGGGAGTCTCGGAACCTGAATAACACACGCTTTTTGTAATAGACAACAATTTCCAATATTTGACGGTTTCTTATAAGAGGTTTTACTTCATATCTCTTATATTCTTTATGACACACAATGAAGTGTTTCAGAATGAAAACTCCATCGAATTTTGACAAGTTGTGGAAGTAGACGGTCTGAATATCAGGATTTTGTCTAATAAGAGAGATCATTCGGAAAATCAAGTTCGATAGTAACATATCACTTCTTTCCTTTTGGGTAGGGAATCTATTATCAGGATAATCAGAACTGTAGTAATAATCCACATTACAATCATTAATAGGAACATAAGGACGAACAATCATGACACCTGCAGCATAAGGATAATGCAAATCAATTTCATCATTGATTTCCTTAAAACTTTTCTGGGATTCATCTAAATCACTAGATTTATCTGTATTGAGGGTGATTGTCTCAATATCGGCTACCAAGAAAGGTTTCATACCTTTTGCACGGTTTTTCAGCGATGTTAAATGCTTTGGGTACGTTCGATTACGCCGCCCAACAACACGAGGAGTTATAGGCTCTATATCCTCATCCTTTAACTCGCTAGCAGAATTCTGGCTTTCCAGAATGTATTTCACCCTATCCTCTAATGAAAGAGATGTCTTATTTTAGACTTTCCCTTCCACAAAGGTTCGAAGGGTGACGCCAGTCACTACACCCGATTCATACTTCTCGCAATTAAGTTGAACCATACTAAGAATACGTGAATATACATATCCCATAGGAATAAGGCTCCCATCATCGTAGGTTAAAGGGATTGCCCTTCCAAGTGCAAATCCAATCTCATCACCGCGCCATATCTTCATATTCACAATGGTAGTGAATTTTGCGTAAGATCCAATGGAAGGATAAGTATACAGTATAAGCAAATCCATAATACACAATGTAATAAAACCAACCTCCCCAAAAGTGGGGAAAGGAGAACGGAATGAATGACGAGAAATGATCAAACCAGGATGTGGATTGCGAACCGCGGATTTCTCTATCCGCGTCATCAACAACGACAAACAATCCTTTTGCCGCTGTTGGAAGCCCACAGGTATAATCATACTCATTAATAATGCACACAATACTGCCCGTCGATCTTACTCATAAATTGCTCCCATTTAATCTCATGATTATCCCATTTCATATCCACAGAGCCACTCCTTGGATCCTCACAGCACACAGTGCGCACATAGCCAAAGTAGTACGTTTTAAAACGAGAGACGTTGGCATTCCACACTTTAAGCTTCTCTTTCTTGTTTTTAAAGGTTTCAGGTAAAATACAATTAAATAAAGTATCTATACACTCTTCAGTTAAAACTATATAGGGGAATTGTTCGATATTCACCCCAAGTTTGTTTTTATCAAGACCATTCTGTAAAGCGAGTCTAATAATATTAGAATTAAAAAAATTATTAATGAATCTCAGGGGTGGACCCAGGCTTGTAAATACAGTCTGGTATATTCGCGGTAAGAGTTGGCAAAAGTAGACATTACTAATAAAATTCTCATGTACGGTGTAAATAGGAGCATTTAGACCTTGCATATTTAAAACCACCTTCATAGCTATTAAAGCATCTTTTTGATGGATGAAATTCACGAAAGTAGACACTTCAGTCTTCTTACGATCTCTCTTGTCAGAAGAGAGTCTAAGAGTAACCATACGTTTCTTCTTTCTTATTTTGTCATAAACCCAAATGATATGGGAATCCTTAACCAAAAAATCCTGGCAGGTGGAAAAGAATTGAGTATCGTAGACAACATGGCTATCGCAGGTAGAAGCAAACCAACCTATAAGGCGAATCAAACGGATCAAATGATCCATTTCCTTGTAATATTCCCTCCAAAACTTGAAGCAGAGGGAGGCCAACACAGCGCTTTCTTTGTAAGCGGGATAAAAGTACGGCTTCAACGCCGCTTTAATATTACCCGCCGTACTCATTTCAGTCTTTCCGTAGATAATAGGCATAAAAATACTTTTTACCAATTTGCGATCAATATACTCATTGTATAATTCTTTGACGGAATCAGGAAGATCTTCCTTATTAAGGAAGGACTTTAAATCATCCATAATAACAGAATAAACATCAGCTATGGAGTCTGGCTTCTCAGGGTCGGTTATAAGATTCGTTCTTTTAGCCATAGGTTCATTCAACAGCAAATAAGCCATTATTTGGTAGGCACTAGCCGAAGCATCTTGGGTAATAGGCACTCCGCATATAAAATTAGAATCTTCTGATTTATTAAAAATACCCCACAAAAACATCATCCACTGAAAAGGGTTTTTAGCTTTAGCGCTTGTGATAACAATAGCAGAATCATAACAAAAACCATCCTCTCTACAAGAGTCTTTTTGAATATCACCCACCTCCTCAATAACACATTTTTCTACATCTGTAAAAAACATGTTAGCCGAATCAATAGGGTTTGTCGAGAAAGACTTATAATGGAACCCACCAGCAGCTCGATAATAATAAAGCATTTCCTGTATTACATGAGGTGCTAGTACAAACTGAGAATTATTTATAAATTCTTTAGCATCAAAGAGAATAAGACTCCGTGCGAGATCACGCTCGTGGAAATGCAAGATTCCACTACGATAGATTCGACCACGGAAGTCAAGAAATGCCGGTATATAAAATGTATAACCAGCGTAGGCTGAGGCCATTTCTAGAATGGTTCGCTCATAACGAGCTCGTTGGATGTTAGTATACAAAATCTGCATGACAGCTTCTAAGCTTACGGAGTTATGAAAACTTTGACTCTCTTCCAGGTACACCCGTCGTACTCTATCAATTATTTCATTGGTATTAATTTTGAGAAGAAATTCCGGCATCAGAAACCCACGAGAAACCAATAAATCATCGTTTCTTTCAATAAAATTGAGATAGTCTTCATTAATTAGAAATTTTTGATTTTGCAGTTTATTCATAACTTCGCAAAGGTTATGAGCCTTGGAATGGGTGTTTTTGTCATTTTTATTACCAAAAAAAAGAAAGAAATTCGATAAGTCCCCCGATGATAAAAGATTGTACCCCTCATTCGTTTCTGTACTATTTAAGTACCCACCCGATAAACAAAATATGCTCAATAATCGGGAATTATCGCTTTTTGATTCAACAATTCCCCATTGTTTGGGCTTATACACCATTGGTAGATGGAGTTTTATTGGAAGAAGAGAAGTGTCGAATTTACACTCAACGTAGACACCGCTGGAACGATAGTGATAACCCTTCTTTTTTTTTACATCGGTATTATTTTTAACTGAAGTATCCAAAACCTTAAGGTCTATCAGACCTCGTTCAATCAAAAATTCGATCAAAGCAGTACCAAAAGGATAACTTATAAGATTTTTTGATTTCTTTTTATTGGCAGCTTTTTCCATCATTTTATTACCGTTATGACGAACCAGAGATTCAATCCTTTCGATAACACTAGCACACCTTACACTACTTTCAATGCTGAACAAACTACTTAAAACATTAATTAAAATCCATTCAATGGTATAAGGTCCAAAAACAGAAAGCATCTCCATATCTTCAGGAGAAAGTATATTCTTATAACCTTTTGCATTATCATCATTTGCATTATCATCATTTGATTTAGGGATGATCTTAATCCTTGAAGGTGTATCACTACTCTTATCCACTTTAAATTTACCTTGAAGATACTCTTTAGCACTAGGTAATTCGCTGTTAATGAACATCTTCATCAGCCCAGGCTGACATTGATAGACAGATTTCTCTTCGTATGATAAACAAAGATTTTCTATCTCATTTTGTAAGTCCTTCAAGCTATTTTCGGTGTGTTCTTTACCAACACGCGCTCTATATTCCTTCCATTTTTTTTTTTTCAATTAAAGAATTCTGCTATAAGTGGGTTTGATTTTCCAACTATTGTTGTGTCTCTACCCTGGACTATCATCCCTCTTCAATTTTGCGTAGTCTAACAATAGATCTGATATGATCATTGTGTAGGATAGCTATCGCAAGATCTCAAGGGTATCAGTAAGAATAGAAGCCATTTCTACTATATCTACCCTGGTTATGAGAGGAAATCCGCGTTGAAGCATTAATTTCGTACAACCAGAGTATGGCTTCGCTGGTTATGCTATAACCTATCCCACTGATATTGTCCTATCTGTTAGATACAGAAACGAGACATCCTATAGCAGATTCTAGAGAAATAACTAGTTGATAGGGCTACTATCAGAGACCCGCTTCTTTCTCTAAAGGGTACGGTTTGGTGAAGATATCCACCAATTGCACCTCTGTAGGAACATAAGAAGGAAGAATAGTACCATCCTGAATAGCATCACGAACGAACGATCCGTCTGGTTCGAACTGACATAGGTGAATCGGACCTACACCTACCTTACGCCAACAAGGGATCGCTTTGGTTACGCAGTTCGGGTGACAACTCATCCCTACATCTGCGGGTCGTTCGACCATACCAGTAAAGAGTTTCAATACCAATAGCCGCTCCCGCACCCATTACTTTTACACCTTTTAACCATTAAGCGTAAAACCTCGAAATACGAATGAAATAAAAAAGGCGATGATGATGATTTTGAATTCAATAGTCTACAAGCCCGCCTCTGAGAGCGAAGTTGGAAGAATCTCTGTTGCCGTATCCGATGATGCTAGCGCAGTCAGAAGAATGGATCAAGTGGGAATTGATTCGTTTAAGTTTCCGAAGTAAGTTCGCCTAGTTTTAGGTATCATCACTCTTACCGTCACCGTCCTCTGCCTTATATCATATCAGCTTTCTTCTATTGATTGACCTTATGTAATATGGGATGTGAGAAGAAGACTGGCTGCCTGTTGAGTGTAGTAGAAATTCTGGACGTAGCTATCTACATACTCTTTCAGTAATGCAATGAATGAGGACTGTTCATCATGAGACAATGAGGACCCTACATGGACTTCTTTTACATCACTATCTGACTCTATATTTACAATGACTGACTCTTCTACTGGAGACATGCATGTCCTAGGTGCATCAGACAATTCATCATCAGATAATGCAGAATGTTCAGGTTCAATGTTTTGAATGAAAATAGGTTCTGGTGTTAGATCAGGATTGGAAGTTTCTGAATCAGAGATATCGGATTCAGTATGCAATGAGGAGAGGCTGGATGACGATTTATTTATCGGTATCGTATCCATCGAATGAGTTAGAGGAATGGTTTAGAGAGGTGGGAAAGATTTTTGGGCGGTTTCCGAGGAATAATTAAAAATTCAAGGATCCGTTATCCATCTTGCACTCCACGCTCCAATCATGGGAAACGTGGTCCGAGGGAGGTATCATTAAGGCTGTCGGATCGAAACCTCGCTCTTCGGGATCGGCAAACTGAAACATCTTGCGGAGAACACCATAACATAAGTGCTTCACCCAATCTTCGTCTTCTGCGGGAACTTCCCGTTTTTCCTTAAACCAGGTCTTGATCAATTCCGGATCTCTTGCTTCAGCAAAGAAAATCTCCAACCCAGGTCTTCGAACCTTGGTCCGTGGGTCACACCATGGTTCCGGGAACTCGTAGTAAAGTTCCTCATCTCCTTGCAACACAAACTGACCGTTGAGTGTTAAAGGAAACTTCTTCAGGGGTAAATGATCCTTATTGACCCTATATTATATCCCAAACTTTCTAAAGAACGCTGGATTGGAGCCTTCTCTCTGTTCCTGCTTCAAGCTGAGTAGCCAAATACCTTGGGTGAAAGCTTAAGTGTTGGAGCAAAGCAAAGCCCCGATCGATCTAAAAGATTATAGGGACTCCCTGCATCGAGCTTCTTGCCCAACCCCATTCCTAAACTACCTTCACGCATAGGTCCTTCCGGGGATGCTGCCTAGCAGCTTATCGACAGAGGGATTAGGAATAGAAGGACCTAGCACTATCATAGGAGTAAGTTTACTCTCAATGTAAGAACTCTCACTAGAGAGGCTTGCTTACCTTATGACTTCAACTGGGAGGGCAGCGGGAAAGCTACTCCAAGTAAATTGACTAGCCTACGCTAAAGAACCTCTTCGCTTTGCTTTGTTTGAGTCACTTCGTCCCGAAAGCTTTCGTGTGAAGAGTAAAGGTCAAGCTAGAAAGCCGGGTTCTTTCACCAATCCATCGAGTGTAATTCCTGCTATTGGGAGTTCTGCATTAAAGTAGAAGCTAGCAAAGCAAGTCAGGGAAGCTAATTGCGACAGTTAAGCTATTTCAAGTTTGTAATATTTTGAAAGCTATCCTGTTACAGATTCTGTTAGCAAGCCAGTTCCATTATTGATATTGATTGACAGAGAGCAAAGAACTAACCGGTGTTAGCAGTCTTTCCGGTCTTGCGCACTTCTCACTGTACATGCCAGTCTTGAATGCCAGGACAAAAAAGCTTTTTAGGAAGAGTGAATAGCACTTCCCGGTCAGTTTCCTTTCTTGCTTACCGGCTTAGCTCTGCAGAACCAATAGGTTTCCATTCTCCTAATTCAGCCTATAGACTTTGGTTTAGGTTCAATCCAAGACCAGGAAAGCAACGAAGCCCAATGCCAAGCAAAGCCCTAGACTACAAGTGAAGAAATTGGGTTCAACTAAGCCCTTAACCCAACATGAGGTGGAGCCTTAACCCGACACAAGAGGGACCTATTAGGATAGTGGGCTTAGAGCAAGACCCATCAGTGGATAAGATCACAACAAGAGGTGTACACGTTAGGCCTCACTCAAGGTAATGGGCCAACCCTAACGAGTCCAAACAAATTTTATCTTATTGTATGACAAAACCACAGATTGGGCTTAATATTCAAGGCCCAGAAAAGAAGATGGGGTGAATCCAGAAAGCCTTACCGCTCTTATTCCGCAGCCTTTAGCACATAGCAGTCGACGCAGAAGAGAGCAGCCCTACAAAATAGTCAACCTTCCTTCCAAAAGCTTCGCTTTAGCGACTACATACCTGTGATGTTAGTATTCGTATTACATACACTGATGTAAGTGGAATCAATCACCTAAATGACATGATTCAACTGCCAGTGAGATTAGGAGCTTCCTGAGAAGAGTAAGTTGAATCAGCAAAATTGGATGATTCAACAACTGATGAATTGTTTGTTGAATCCCGCAAAGATTCGCGCTCGCTCTAAAAAATCGACTATCCACAGTATAAATAGAGAATCAACAAGAACTGCCATTTGCCATAAAACTAAGCGGTCAGTATACCCGAGATCCTTTCATTCCAAGTTGCCATCATCTTCTTGTTCTTTTTTATGCTCTCTGGTACATTAGCCTCTAAGGCTGTTTTCAGCCTCTCTTTTGATATTACCTTACTGGTAGTGAAAGGTTCATTAGAACTATGTTCAAAAACATTCATATAGATGAACTCGTTGATGATTGAAAGTGGAGGGCCCATGTTACGAAAGACGCCGTAATAAATCTTTGGTAACATATAGCTATATTCAGCTGTTGTTATAAAGTTATCGTGAACTGTGTATATAGGAGCGTCTTTTAGAAGACGCATCCCGTCTACTACACTCATTGCAATATGGGCATCCTTTTTATTTGATGAATGAAGTTTAAAAGGGTAGAGATTTCAGTCTTCTTACGATCTCTCTTAGAAGAAGAAACTCTGAGAGTAACCCGACGCCTCTTCTTCTTCTGATTAGGAAGATCATAAATACTTATCTGTATTGGTTCCAAAACCATATAATCTTGTACCGTGGTTAAGTAAGGTATCAAGATGATGAAGTGAGTTAGTCGCACTGCAACTGGATCTAGCGATTCTTACAAAGAAGTAGTACTTCCCAGGAGGAGTACCTCGGATCCCTCTGCTTCTCTCGTAATGGCTACTTGATCTATCAGAGAGAGACGTTCCTAGTCACTCTGGCCGCTCTTTAACCTCTATTCTCTTGGGAAAGCAATTCTAACAATCGAGCTCAGTGAGGGCTCAGGGTATTATCTCGGCAAAGAAACAGTCCATCCCTTGACCTTCAACCTTTCTGCAGCCAGGAAATAACCTGATCTTTGATTCTAAGGATTTCTAAGATAAGACCATGGGAAAAAAGAAAGGCTCTAAGTCCTTTTATCTCCCTAGATGGGGCATTAAAGGTCTTAGCACTTTCCCTCTTACCTTCGTCACCTTGCCTTGGATCCTTACTCGCTCTTGGGATAGGAATGAAGCCAGTGTCCCTTCCAGTCCGATCAAGAGTTACGATATCCACGTGCACGTGAAAAGGACACTGTGAGGACAGAAGGAGCTGCTATTGAATGCAAAGTAACTGTCATGCTTATCCGGTCTTAGCATCTTAGCATATGGCATTACCTCCAGGCGGAAGCCGGACTCCTCTTGAAGAATCAGCTCAACTTAAAAACAGTTTCGGGACTTGTCCAACAGCGAGTCCCGAAGGTGGGGACTGATTATGAGATCATCAGTGATATGAAAATAGAACTGGGTCCGGATCATCCCCTCGTCCAGTTTGTTCGAAAAGAATCATTAATCATATAATAAGAGGGGAAGAATCGACAAAGAATGACGAACATAAAACCGTGAATGAAAAAGCGTTAGGAGAATGATCGACTCTGTTATGTTAGAAGGTGCAAAATCAACGGGTGCCGGAGCTGCTTCCAATTGCTCGGAAATTCTCAGTTATATGGGGGGCTTAGATAGTGAGCAAAAACAATTGATCAAGAAATTGGTCAACTTTCACATGAAAGTTGGTAAAAGAACGAAGGTTCGTGCTATTGTTTATAAAACTTTTCATCGCCCAGCTCGAACTGAAGGCGATGTAATCAAACTTATGGTTGACGCCGTAGAGAATATAAAGCCTATATGCAAAGTAGAAAAAGTAAGAGTAGCAGGTACTATTTATGATGTCCCCGGGATTGTAGCCAGGGATCGTCAACAAACCTTAGCTATTCGTTGGATCCTTGAAGCAGCTTTCAAACGACGTATATCCTACAGGATAAGCTTAGAGAAATGTTCATTTGATGAGATACTGGATGCTTACCGAAAGAGGGGAATTTCGCGTAAGAAAAGGGAGAATCTTCATGGACTGGCTTCCGCCAATCGAAGTTTCGCGCATTTCAGATGGTGGTAAAGTGAAACTACATAAGGAGCTCTTCCTCATTCAGTCAGATTATTCAGTAAGATATGCTTTGACCATTTTGCTTTTTGTATGAATATTTATATAGAAAGAATTCCTTATACTCTTTTCTTCATTGGGTTGGAGGAATCCATAGGAAAAAAATGACCTTATGTATGAAAGTTTTTTCCAGAGTTAGATGTGGCCTCTCATTCCTTAGGGAGTGAGAGGGTAAGGGAGAGAGGGTGGGTGGCCCCTTACGCGCTTTTTTAGTAGGAGTTCAATGTAGTCGGATGGAACGGAAGCGTATATAGGAAACGAATCGGGCATCTATGGAAAGAATAAACCTTCTGCGTTGTCTAGTAAGCTGCCATTTTCATATAAAAAAAAGAAAAAAATGGAATAGGGAATCACTCGGAGTCTGAATAAGATCAGCAGGAAACGCAATGATAGGGCGCCTCAAACAGAGGCAGTGTTGCAGAAAAAAGATCTTTTTTCTTCTTCAGTTAGTACAAATTCGGTCGATATCGACAATCCAGTTCCGCGGGAAGGAGGCCTAGAAAAGGTCAGCAGGCAAATAAAAAAAACCTGCCTTTTTCTTTGTGTTTTGGCCTCCAAACAAAGTTCTTATCACCATCGGGCTTATCCCTTTGTATTTGATTAGCAGCAATGAGATAGGTTGATTTTGACTCAAAGTTACCATATGCATCCAGGCCTACCTATCAGGTTTGTGAAAGGCTAACAAGCAAAGCATATCTTTTGAATAAGGCTGCTTTTGCCACTGTTCGTGTAGACTTCCTTGTGGTTCCATCAAACTGAACTGGGTCTAAGGCTATAATCTCTTCAATTCAACGGTTGAACTCAGGGCTCAATAGCCCTTTTTCGGTCTTTTAAGCAGGGTTGAATTCATCTGTTGAGAGAACCCGTTGTGGAATTCGCTTCTAGTCTTTTTCCACTTCCAAACCTATCCAAGGATTCGGCCTCAAGCGCTTATTCTTAGGCCTATGACATCTTACTTAGGTAGCAGCAATACAATACCGATGAAATGCAGGACCGAAGGTATTAACAGGCGGAAAACTTCAAAATTCTGCTAGCTTCTCCGCAAAGACTTCCATCTGCCGAAAGACGTGGATTCAGCATCCAATCCATATCAAAAGTCCGGTTGATCCAGCTATTGAACACTCTATCAAGCTTTTCTCGTACTTGCGCGGATGCAAGCTTGATCGGGGAATCCGTGGCGTGGTAGCTTCTTTCTGTTCCAAAGCAGCTGCTCATGAATGTGAATGAGTTTGATAAGAGAAAGAGTAGACGTCGAATTGAGAGTTTATGCCTATATCCCCCGATCGGGCTTAGATTAGAGCATTTCATTTCACCCGTCCTGGTCGAGAAGAAATGCGAAAGGAAAGGAAGGAGGCGCTACTTAAAGAAAATCCCTAGCCACTCTGTTAAGTGAAGGCTTATTTGCAGGGCCAAAAGAAAAGATACCGAGGATTCTCCTCTGCAACTACAAGGGCAATAGACGAGAAGTTTTTTATTAAGCCCTGTCTCACTTCCTCTTTTGTTATGTCCCTTCTATCCGCGTGATGTTATCGAAATCGAATTCCTTACGGTGCTTATCCCTTGTTCCTGATTTCGGCGAGACTGTTTTGTTCCAAACCTGGCGGCTCTGACTAGACCTTCTGGTTCGCCTGTCCTGAATAGAATCAGGGGAGGGGGAAGGCCTTGGATCTTGATTCTGGTATTTGAGCCCTATCCGCAGTCTTTCCACTGGGGGGAGTACCCCCCCTCGTTGTTCTTCTTGTTCTATGAGGAGCGCTCACGTAGCTAATCGGTAAAGGCAGCGACTATCTCTGCAGATATGATAAAAAGCGGCTAGACGTCAGTCTCTACTGATTCCTTATTCTTAGGCGTCTGGTAGTGTGTGAGAGATTTCCTTTGTGCATAGGTGCGGGGTATCAAATCTCTTAATGTTACAAGGTGCTCTAAGGGATTAAGTCAGTGAAGTGCCATTCCTCGTTAGGACAGCCAGCCTTATTTCTTTCTCTGGTTTTAAGAGTTAGTGGGTTAAAGAGCCTTTTTCCGCCTTTCGTCTTTCCAGTCAAGCTGTGGTTCCTGCTCTTGCCTCTCATGAATCTCCTCGACCATTCCGGAATGAGTGAGCTTTTGTATCAGTACTGAAGAATCCGGTTATCGACTCGGCAGCTATTGAATCTAAGCCAATTGAATCAGCAACCGCTGGTACAGTAAGCGGTGTTCAAATAGCCGTTGTTGGGATCTTCTCCGCTGCTAGCTGTTCTTCTTACTAGGAGGGCCGATTGATTGACCGAGATGGGAATCAATGCCTAGTTCCGGGTTCGGACATGAATTCTAACTATACAGATTGTATAAGTTAAGGTTCAAGTCAAGGGATTGGATAATGGATCTAGCTTGTGCATCTTTTCGTTCATAGTGGGATATAGCCCGTCCCCTTTCTTTGGTCTATGACCTTTTGCTTCTGTTAATGAGATCATTGGCAAATCTATTATATAAGATTTCATTCAACGAGTCCCTCTAAACTTTTCCTTGGCAGCTGCTCTCGCTTCGTGGCTTGCAGGGCCTGAATCGAATGCTCGAATGTACTTGCTTTTCTTTGTTGAACCTTCTACGGTCTACCCTCTTTCTCGATATCCCAATTCTAGCGTTCGTTAGCAGAAGTAGAGATAGGGGGAATTTCTCTTTTTCTGTGAAAATGACAGAAGCCACTATAAAGGGAAGAAGCTAATCCTGCCCCTTTACCCGCGAAGCGCTACGCTCCTGCTTACGAAAAACGACTTTCCAAGCGAACTACTGAAGACAGACTACTCTACTGGGAGTGGGAATAAAGCTCCAGTCCTTAGCCCTGAACTCCTTCAATATCGCACCTACTACCAAAGAAGCTGAGCCTACTTTACGCACTTCCACACAAAGCAGGCAAGGCCAACTACACAAGCAAGAAGGCATCGCCTGCGGCTTCCAAGACAAGCAAAAGACGAAGAATTACTATACCTTACCTCCTGAACCGACAAAGGGTTTTCCTAAATTCATTTTTTAGAACGAGAAAGAAGAGGGTCCATTGCTGCCTTACCTTGCTTTGCTTGAACTGTCTTAAAGGAAGTCTTCCACTCAGTGAGTCACTTCGTACCTTTGCTAGATTTTTTCTGTCTTTCGGTTGTTTTACTTTCACGTAGGTGGGACAGCGCGGATGGATTAAGAAGAAGAAATTCTTTACAACAATCAATATAAAGTATAGTAAGCCCCCTCTATCTTCTCGACTGTGATCTCTTGTTCGGCGTTGATGACAAATTCTAGCGAAAAACCTCTGGCTTGAGTCTTGTTCTCGAAGTTGTAAGGGATTTAGCTACCTTAGATAGATGCCAGGATAAGGATTCGCGGTGGATATTGAATCCGAGGAAGGAGGATAGACAAGTAAGGCACTACATGTTCACCGAGCCAAAGTGATACCATGAGACCTGCACCAAACTTTTCCTGCTCCGGTTTCATGGTAAGAAACTTACTCAAGCTAGCAGCGGATACCATGGATATGCAGGTAGACGTCTTGTTCGATTACAGCTGGTATAAGGGTCAGTCATAGATTCTGTCCTATGATAACCAAGGTAAATAGGAGTGAAAACTTACGTCTCTTCTTTACTGAGGCTACAGTCCCAGTAGTCACGAAGCCAGTTCCGGCTTGCTCCGCACAGACTACACAAGCCTTGCTCGAACGAATCAAAGAATTTCTCAGGAGATGATCCACTTTTGGGATTAAGACAAGGAAAGTCTAATTCACATTACTCGGCAATCTTCCCGTCAAGAAAGAAGACCGAACAATTTAATACAAAGAGTTCCGACCAAGACTGCTGAAAAAATATGGCTTGTCGCCAAGGGGTTCACTCTGAAAGAGGACATCGACTACACCTTTCTTTTCTTTTTTGAATACTTCACAGTCCGTTCACTATTGAAACTTCAAAGACATACTGCCAGAGCGCAATGACTTCACCTGCTTTTCATCGTAAGATGATGAGAGCGAGGTAAAATAACGTAGAAAGAGAGAAAGTAAGTCTTCCCGACTATCGCAGTTAGGTTGCCAATTATTTGGTAAGGAGACCTGAGTGAGAGGCTTGCTCTCAGCTCTAGCGACTGGTGCTGGTCTTGCAGTTTTCAATAAGCCTACAAGGTACTAATAATGATGATGCATCTGCTTGTACAAGATAGAAGCATTAAGCGACACGTTATTAGTGCCCTCGTGGCCGATTTGAGGACTGCAATGCCTCACGTCTAGAAAAGAGCATTCCGTGCGACTCGCTTCTAACTTAATTTAGGCGTTAGGGAGCAGACAAAGAAGGAATGTTGGTTCCTAGTGCTCATTGAGCCGGTACGGGGTTGCCAATGTTGCGTATGATTTGTAGACTTTCTACATCTCATCCAATTGTCACAGGTTCTAACTTGCGTCACAGGTTACGACCTGAGCATTGGCAGTTATACTGACCACATTTGTAACCGCCTGTGATCAGCGCACTTGTTCTGCTTTGATGTCTCATTGTAGGACTCTTGCCTTCAAAGGTGGGGTGGGCGCCTTGGAGATGGAAATCTCTCCAAGACACCTTATCTACTGACCATATTGTCTGTCAATCGTTGCAGTCATCAATACAGTTGGCAGTTTACAACTGCAGCTGTGCTTGGTGTTTTGCCTATTCACTTATGGGTGGAATGCAGTCGTACTGGACCAGGCCTTGATGAGATACTTATTGCTGCTGCTAGTGGAAAGGAAGCTAGTAGTGAAGTGATGAGTTATCATCTTTGGTTCTCGGTTTAGCCACGACTGGATTAGCCAGTCTCGTAAGTCAGCGCCCAACCGGGCACTCCCGCGAAAGCGGTCCGCAGGTGTGCAAAGCTGCCTACGATAACGTATTGTGAGTTAGTTGAACTCTCCAGTCTTTGGCATCATGTAGATTAGAGTGCGCACACAGGGTAAGCACTGCTGAGGCTAGCTAATATCGTACCTCGGTTTGCTATTAACCGATTTTCTCTGTTTGTGTTTATGCTGTGCGCTTCACGCTCTGCTAGCATAGAGTCGTTGTCTAACCTCCTTGGGAGAGAGTGATTCTCTCTTACCGCTTATTAGAACATAGGAGAAAAGCACTATGCTGGCGTCATGAGTGGTAAGACAATCATACACATTCTGACCTGAAAACTCCTTCTAAGCCCGGCCTTAAGAAAGAATCAAAGGTGAAATCTCCTCTAACAAGTAAGTAATTTCATACCTCTCCTTTCTGGCTAGCTTTGGCTGGAGATCAATCAGATGTAATCACTGAGGTACGATGTTACTCTGCGCTTGCTACAAGTAAACTAAACTTCCAAAGCTTACGTTTGCTACAAGTCACTGAGCTCAAGCCTATAGCTAACGAGCCTTTAGTTGCGGTACGAAGTTATCGACAGGGAGAGGAAGGGAAGGACTGTAACAGCTGTCGAATGAGACTTTTGAGTACCTGTAAAGGAGAATCAAGGTTTGAAGACGCTCGACCATAGGGAGAGGAGCGGTAGGAACCACTCGCATATAGTAATTAAAGGAGAGGAATAAGCAAGCCATTAGTAGGGAGTTTGGGTTCTCTCTTACATCTAACCTAGGCAAGTATCTTGGTGTTCCATTACTCCATGAGCGAGTTACCGAAATTAGAAATATATTGTTGATAGAGTTCGGGATAGATTGAGTGGATGGAAAATCAACCAGCTTTCCTTGGCGGGCCGAAATGACTGACTGAGTAAGGGTGATTCGGCCCTACCCACGTATACAATGCAAACGGTTAAGCTGCCAACATTGACTTGTGAAGAGATTGAAGCTCACAGTAGATCTTTTATCTGGGGGTCTACGAATGAGAAGAAGAAGCCCCATCTTGTTAAGTGGGAGCAGGTTTGCCAACCAAAGGTTAATGGGGGTTTAGGCATAGGGAGGATGAGTCAGAATAATGAAGCTTTTCTTATGAAGCTCGGGTGGGGAATATTTACTCTTCCTAATGCGCTATGGGTGAAGGTGTTACGTAGTAAATACATGAGAAAGAAGGTTGGTGTTCCTCAACCCGTGGCCAAAAGTAGTGATTCGCCTCTTTGGAAAGGAATTTTCAAGGTGTGGGATTATTAAATGCGCTGAAAGCGGTGACTCGACTGAAAGGATAGGGATGAAGTGGGTAATTGGCAATGGGCGGATTCTAAATTTATTGAAGGATTCATGGTGGATGGGAAAAACCCTTGATAAAGCTATAGCTGCAGTTCCTCAAGAGGACTTGTCAAGATGCATGGCTTATTGTGTTGATGAGAATGGGTGTTGGAAGTGGGATAAATTTCAGCATCTCTTACCAGTGGCATCGTGTCTTAAAATAGCGGGCATTAAGCCGCCTTCTATCTTATTCTTCCGAAGGCTAGTTAATAAACCAAACCCTGTTGACAGCGGATATGCGACATCCCATAGAAAGTTGGGATGAGCTGCCGGTCTCCATATTCATCACTTCGAGCTCGCACAATGGTGCGTAGCTTGCCCACACGAAGAAGAGTAAGGGTATAAGATATTCTTTCCTAACCACCTAGTATTCAAACAAAGGGCTTGTTCTCTTTTCGACGGCAACTAACAATTGCATAAGAGAAGAATGCGGTTAACGTAGGTAGGATCAAGGCGGCGATCAATGCTATCCGACTGGAATGATCGAATCGATTCACTCTTGACTTGATCGAGATTGGGTTGGTGTTCAATGTACCCGGTACAAGATCGAAAAGAATGCCGATTCTTGATACAGAATTTTTCGAGAAAAGGTCCCATCCTTCAATATCATGATTGGGTCAACCAGGCCAGATCATGAGTCAAAAAGAAAAACAACAAAAAAAGAAAATGCTACCTATAACAAAAACAAAAAAATTGGATCCATTTTTTCGTAGGTTTTGTTTATCCTTATCTCGAATTGGACTACCTTTTTTATTTGGCCTACTCTTTGATTGTATGGGCACCCCCCTTTTGAAGATAGGGCTAGCTCTGGGGGGTCGAGTCCTCGCCTGTACTTTCATTTTTTGGGGCCTCCCCGGGGGGCTTGCCTTGGCCATAGCTTGTTTTGCAAAGGCCCTCATTACGGGGGAAGTCCCCGAAATAGTAGGTCTTCGGATGATGCCCACTGGGGCGGATTCGGGTAACAGTGGCTCGGGGGATTGGGAAAAGTATCTCAACCTGTCGCCTGATTCAGAAGGTCAGGGCCAGGAAAATAGCGAAGCCGGGGCCGCTTCTCGAAAAAGAGGGAGGAGCACTGATCCCAGAGAGGACGTCGGGCCTTCTTCGGTAAGGGGACGACTGGATTCGGTGAACGCTCCCGAAACCTCAACCTCATCCGGGTGGAGTGGCTCCTGGATTGAAAAGTGGTTAAATCCGGGGGACACTTCCTCGGCCCCGGGCGATGGTCAACAACCGCAGGGTGAGGTGGATCAACCAGCCGAGGTCATGGGGCCGGAAGCCCCTGATCCGATGTGGTTGAAAAACCACATTGTGAAGGTTTTCTTTCAAATCAAAGGAAGGAAACCCCGGGAGGATGTGCTCCAGAAACTTTTTTACGATCTTAGGCTGGAAACGGCTTCTCCGCAAAAGCTGCAGCAGATCGTTCAAATTCTGGACCATCTCTTATCGGAGGAGGCCCTTCGGTCGAAGACTTCCAGGCTCGATATATAACTCTTGGTCCGCATTTCGGATTGGGAAAGGGGTCAGTGAGTTCTATATCGTTGTAGCCATAGAAGACTCGGCCCAAGCAATGCCCAAAACTCCCATGCTTTCCGGATCATTGGTTAAGAACCAACCGGTGATTTCTGTCTTCCTGAATTGGGAAAGAATAAGTCTTTCTTCATTTCTCGAGAGAGCGGAGCAGTCAAAGAATGAAAATACAAATGATTGTTCGAGAATGGCTATTCTTCACAATTGCTCCTTGTGATGCAGCGGAACCATGGCAATTAGGATTTCAAGACGCAGCAACACCTATGATGCAAGGAATAATAGACTTACATCATGATATCTTTTTCTTCCTCATTCTTATTTTGGTTTTCGTATCATGGATCTTGGTTCGCGCTTTATGGCATTTCCACTATAAAAAAAATCCAATCCCGCAAAGGATTGTTCATGGAACTACTATCGAGATTATTCGGACCATATTTCCCAGTATCATCCTGATGTTCATTGCTATACCATCATTTGCTCTGTTATACTCAATGGACGAGGTAGTAGTAGATCCAGCCATTACTATCAAAGCTATTGGACATCAATGGTATCGGAGTGCGCCTCTTCACGAAGGTGATTTAAGTGCAACGAAATGCCTTAAAGTGGAATATAGTTCGCAAAGCATCTGGCTTACTGGCAATCTCCCATTCCCGTCGTCGAGAGACTTTTCTAACTATAGCATGCCAGAAACGGGGAGTTGATTGAGGTGGTTAGACCTATACCCTGAAATGCTCTCAGCATAGGAGCCTATGGTTCCATTCTTGTTGTTGCTGGAGGTACACATCCCTCTTCTCGGTGTAGAGCGATATACGAGAAATAGATGCTCAGCCTGCAATGTCCGATAACGGCGCTGAAGTAGTTAATCTAGCGGCACCATAGCAATGGCATACAACTTTGGACCTAACGGCCGGCCCAGTAACCTTTCGGAATGGGGGATCCCCGCTGGCAACAACCACGGTAGTAGTTGCGGAACTACTGGGCCGGGAGAGGACAATAACCTTATTGCCTGCTCCTCTTTCTTCGCTTCGGGGACGGAGGTCCTACGGTAGGTAACAGCAGGCACAAGCAACTTGACCGAAGGGGACCAGCGCTTCTACTCTTCCACCGCACCGAGGAGCCGCTCGCAGCGAGAAGCAAGGGATGTCGTGAACGGTGGGAGGTCACAGAGAATTTACCTATTCATAGAGTGATCCTATGATCGATACAGGATATGTACTATCTCTTTTTTTTCTATAGTTAAAAAAGAAGGGTGACTCAACTTCTCAGCTAGAGTTGGGGATGGGACCTGTTGGCATAATGCACGCTGGAACGTGGGAATTCGAGGTCTCATGAACGACTACTAAAAACCAACTTTGTTTTTGTTTTGTTCACGATATCCGGTCAGGCCTATGGATGGATCCTTTTAGATCTACGAGCTTTATGCCCCGGCCGTTCACATGAGCATAGAAAATCTATACTCGAGCGTTCAACTGGGCCCCTGACAGGATAGGTGAGGAATCACTCTGGATCTGATTTCTTAGAGCCTACAACTTTGCCGAGCCGACTAGCATCCTTTTCCACTGCGCATTTATCGAACAAAGAAAACGACTATAAGATAGAATTCGCTTTTCGTGGTGAACAGGTCGTCCCATACCTTCTGCCTGTCCTATGTGTGTGGAACCAGGCCTTTTTCGGTTACAGCCTTCCCCTCGAATACATAGGGTAGGTAGGGCTGGGTAAGAAGGGGTCCCCTGTTGCCAATAAACTTTTCCCGGCCTTACTTTAAAAAAAGTAAGTAAGTCGACTTTCGTCGCCATACTTGTTCCAAGTAAGTGAATTGGCATTACCTTACTCTAAAGAGTAAGTCAATTTCATTGCCTTCGCCTCCGATTCCTCTTACTCATAAAGGGTCTTACGGTCGGGAGAACTACCTAAAACTAAAGAAAAATAGTGCTCTTTCTAAGAGTAGGCGTGGAGAGCTTTTTGCGGGGAAACTTGCAAGTACAGTTTGGGGGGAGGCGGGCGTCGACCCAACCTTATGAGTATTCGGACTATAACAGTTCCGATGAACAGTCACTCACTTTTGACAGTTATACGATTCCAGAAGATGATCCAGAATTGGGTCAATCACGTTTATTAGAAGTGGACAATAGAGTGGTTGTACCAGCCAAAACTCATATACGTATTATTGTAACATCTGCTGATGTACTTCATAGTTGGGCTGTACCTTCCTCAGGTGTCAAATGTGATGCTGTACCTGGTCGTTTAAATCAGACTTCTATTTTGGTACAACGAGAAGGAGTTTACTATGGTCAGTGCAGTGAAATTTGTGGAACTAATCATGCTTTTATGCGTGCGCCCGAAAACATAGGCCGACTGCTGAGCCCACTCTGGCTCAGCCGCACCACCCGGGGTGCGAGCCACCCGAAAAGCAAGCTTTTACAGCGAGCGGCTGGAGCAGTAGGGAGCCGAGGAGCAAGGCAGTAAATAAGATATAAAAAGGGGCCAGGCTCCCGGTGAAGCAGAGAAGACGGTTAGGATAACGAACTTGAAACGCGGAGCCCGAGCGGCCGGCGAGCGAGTGGTTAGTGGCCAATAGCGCCCTAGTTGACGGCATTCCTCTCTGCGGCTGGCACTTAAGAAACCACGGGGCACTCCATACCAGAGCAAGCAAGTCTTAGGTTAGGGATGAGACGCCCGCGCAAGGACCTCCATTCTCATTAGGAGATCGAAACAAGGACCTATGGAAGTCGGGGCTACCCCGTCCCCATGGACAACGCAACAGTGTCCTGAGGGAGGAGTTTAGAGGCCTTATAGTAGCACGGACTTCTTTTTCTTTCTAGATCATGCGAAGGGGGCCAGTCCAAGATCGTACTCTTCCTCTACAAAGAGAACAGACGCTCTCAACGGCTAGGCGCCACTCTCTTTCTGAGTCATTCTAGCTTCTTCATGATTTCGTGCCGTGGTGAACAAACAAAACAAAAGAGGGCCGTTTCAGCGGAAGGAGAAGGACCTGCAACGGCTTCCGCCGCCTCTTCTTGTTCCTATAGCCGTCTGTTACGAGTCAGGAAAGCCTGGAATCCTCAATATATATAGAAGGGATCTCTCAAAATAGAAAAGGGCGGGCAGGGCTTCCGCAAGGGCCCCCCTCTTCCCGGTCAAGATAGATGGAAAGGAGCCCTAGAAAGTAAAGGCCATAACCAGCCTTATTATTTATGTACGTACACTTTATTTCACAGGGTGGGGCCGCCCTTCCTTCAGCTGGTTTTCTTCCAGAACCTTGTATAGGTTGGAGCTTTTCTAATAAAAAAAGGGGGAAAGGTTTGGCACAAAGCTGCTCGCTTTCTCGCTTCCGAGAGGCGAGGGGAGCCTTACTTACAGGTTCCAAGCCTGGCGTGAAGCGAAGGGATTGGATTTCACCTATGATCTCAGATTAGTGGGCAACCATAGTTTCCTTTTTTCGTGGTGTTGTTGACGTTGTTGAAAGCGAATTTTTTAGTCGGCTCTGCTTTTCGGAGCTGCTCCCAGCTCACACTATGATGGAGGAGGTGCCGTGAAGATCTAGGAGTGTGAGCAGTACGAGCTGAAAGGCTCCCATACTGTTTGGAGGGCAGGAGGCATAGATGCCAAACAAACCTGACCCCTATCTATCGTCGTGGAAGCTGTTTCTAGGAAAGATTATGGTTCTCGGGTATCTAATCAATTAATCCCCCAAACCGGAGAAGCTTAAGCGGAAATGAAAGAATAGGGTGAAGAAGAGAAGCCACTAAGAAGGCTTCGCTCGCTCGCTCGTTTAGTAGAAAGCAAGTAGAGTGCATAAGCTCCTTTAGAGATAGAGGCGAGTACTACACGAGCTCGTAAGTAAAGTACGGAACGAGCCTTGTCTACAAAGCAGAGCGACCTCGTCTTGCTTGCTTCTGGCGAAACTTCCTGCACTAGAGAATGGCCATTCCGGTATGGTAGGAAGACTGCTTTTTAGGCCGACCACTATATAGGAATAGGAGCGATAGCGAAGCCAAGCCGTATAAAGGCGAGCAGCCCTTATAGCAATAGAAAACGGCCTACTTATAGCCTTGAGCTTTGTTACTAGTGGCAGTAATCATATAATATATATAAGATATAAGAGTTTTCGAAACGAAGACCTTCAAAAAAAAATATTGAACCGGGAAGAAAAGGGGGAAAAAGTAAAGCCTAAGCATATATGGCACGAAAAGGAAATCCGATTTCGGTAAGACTTGATCTGAATCGTAGTTCAGATTCCAGTTGGTTTAGTGATTATTATTTTGGTAAATTAGTATATCAAGATATCAATCTGAGATCTTATTTTGGTTCGATACGCCCACCTACGAGACTTACCTTTGGCTTTCGCCTCGGTAGGTGTATTATTATACATTTTCAAAAAAGAACATTCATTAATTTCTTTCTTCCTCGTCGACCACAACGACGGAAACAACGCAAAAAATCCAGACCCGGAAAGATGAAGAGCCGGTGGTGGGAATTTAAGAAAGTCGGGCCGATCGAGTGTCTTTATTCAAGCAAGGGTAGAAAAGAAGAACGAAACGAAGTGAGAGGCCGAAGGGCCGGGAAAAGAGTCGGGTCGATCAGGCTCGACGACCAGAAAAAGCAAAACGAAATCAGGGTTTGGCCAAAAAAGAAGCAACGCTATGGATACCATGACCGATCACCATCGATAAAAAAGAATCTTTCTAAATCACTTCGGGTCAGCGGGGCCTTCAAGCATCCGAAATACGCCGCGGTTGTAAATGACATAGCCTTTCTGATAGAAAATGATGATTCCTTCAAAAAAACAAAGTTATTCAAGTTCTTTTTCCCAAAGAAGTCCCGCTACGACGGCCCGACAAGTCATCCACTTAAAAGGACCCTCCCTGCAGCGCGCCCTTCCTTTAATTATTCGGTCATGCAATACTTATTAAATACAAAGAAAAAAATGCATTTCGATCCCGTCCTAGTTCTCAATCATTTCGTGGCACCGGGCGTGGTTGAGCCATCCACGATGAAGAGAGCTAATACGCAGGGAAGAAGCTTAGATAAGAGAATACGTTCTCGCATCGCTTTTTTTGTGGAAAGCTCGACCAGCGAGAAAAAGTGTTTGGCCGAAGCCAAAAAGAGGTTGACCCACTTCATTCGCCAAGCGAATGATCTTCGCTTCGCGGGAAGAAGAAAAACCACCATCTCGCTCTTTCCTTTCTTCGGTGCTACCTTTTTCTTTCCAAGGGATGGAGTTAGAGTTTATAAGAACCTCTTTTTTAAAGATGCCCGGGAACAACTCCTAGGTCAATTAAGGAGAAAATGTTGGAACCTCATGGGTAAGGATAAGGTAATGAAATTGATAGAAAAATTCATAGATCTAGGTGGGATAAGAGAATTGATAAAGGGAATAGAGATGATGATAGAGATCATACTGAAAAACAGAAGAATTCCTTACGGGTATAACTCTTATTTGAACGAAGTGAAAAAAATGCGATCTTTGTTGTCTAATAGAACAAACACTAATACCTTAATTGAATCGGTCAAGATCAAATCTGTTTATCAAAGTGCTTCTCCGATTGCTCAAGACATATCTTTTCAACCGAAAAAGAAAAGAGGATCATTTCGTTCTATTTTTAGTAAAATAGTGAAAAAGATTCCATTAGTAATGAAAAAGGGGGTAGAGGGGATCCGTATATGTTGTTCAGGTCGATTAGAAGGTGCAGAAATTGCTAGAACTGAATGCGGAAAGTATGGAAAAACATCTTGTAATGTATTACACCAGAAAATGGATTATGCTTCTGCGGAAGTATCTACTCGTTACGGAATCGTGGGTGTCAAAGTGTGGATTTCTTATAGTCAAAAAGAAAAAGGACGTGCTATATCCGAAACGAGAAAAATATAGTAAATCAAGTAAGAAAGATGTAGTAGAGGTTGCAAACCGGACGGTACACAACTTGGATTGCTCGTGTGTCCACGGGACAAATCCCATTTGAAATGGATGGTGTGAGTTTGTCAAATGCTCGACAAGCCCAACGTCTTAAGTGGTCGATGGAAAGAGATAAGGAAATAAATACGGCTCAAGACGAAGAAATAGCCCGGCAGAAGGCCGATCTTCGTTCTAAGATAGAGCCTCTTCTCATCATGGAGAGGGCCCGTCGTGACCTTTTGGCCAAATTTCCTCCCGAAGCCCGCGAGCAGTACGAGCTCGACCGGGAAAAACAAAGAAAAAGATTCGAAGGCGGGGCGGGCGATAGCTCCTTTTAATCTTTTTCTTTGTTTTTAGGAGTTGGCAGGCTCCCGACCCGCAGATGTAGGGATGAGTTGTCACCCGAACTGCGTTACCAAAGCGACTCCTCTTGCCGGAAGATAGGAAAGATTCTTTTTCTGCCAGTTCGAGCCCGGCGAGTCGCTCCTTTCTCGTGTGGGCAGTCTTCAATGCGAGTTGTGCGTGGAATGTCGCCTAAAATGAAGTGACTCATGGGTGTGGGGCACAATCGTGTTTACAAGGAAGTAGTGCTTTTTTCTATTGTGCTATTCTATTGGTATTCTCTAGCCCAGTGGCAACGAAAGCGGACTTTGAGTTGGTGCTACCTAAGGTGTCGCAAATGAGCTTCAGCGGATCCATCTTATAGCAAGCCAGTCACAGTTCCGGTCAGCTCAGTCACCTTCTCCTATTAAGCTTTCAGGCAAGTAAGCCACTATATATTATGTCATAATAGAAGAAAACTAATAGCTTTGAAACTCTCACGTAGTTCTGGTTGAATCAGTTTCCTTTGGTATATAGGATCAAGGCAGATTAAAGGAAGGAATTGATAGAGTCAGATTCATCTGCAGCTCCTTACTTATTCAAGTAAGTGAATAGGAATTACCTTTAATTTAATCAGTCTATTACTTCTGAGTAAGGCACTCTCCTAAAAAAAAGTAAACAAGAGTTAACAGCAGGCACAATAGAAAGGCAGTTGGAAGCAGGCGATAGGCTTAGATCAGATGCAAGCAAGGAAAGCAGCCCATTAGAGGAAAGGAAAGGACGAAGCACATTGAAGTTGATTGCCACCTAGTTCGTGAGAAAAAAAGTGTCTGCAAGTGAAATATCTTGGATTGAGAGTCTGTAGTTGACTTTTGTTCTTCCTTTGTAATTGCAGGTGGTTTGTTTTGCACTTAGGGATAGTCTTAGGTGGAGAAGTCTGATGTCTTTGTGTAAAGAATGATTTGGAAAGTTTCATTTTAATTGCTTATTCATCATGCAAGAATATTTCAGGTTGAGCTACATGATTCCAATTGCTAGCAATGAAACGTCTAATAGATGCAATTGTAGGAATCTCACCAACAATATACATTACCATTGATGTAACCCACTTGCTAGACATAGCCTCCAAATCCTCCTTTTGAAGTTGAGCAATCTTCCCCCCTTCCTTGACCATGGGGGCAACAAAGTCCAGAGAAGTACCTTTAGCAGCAAGACGAGACCCAGCAAAGAGACCAGCCCATGGATCAGAAGGCAAAGTTTCATTTGTTCCCTACGTCTCCAATCTCCTATTCACCATTCTAGTGTTCTGTGCTTCAGGAACAGGAACAATAGGGGTATTGTTGGTCTGTGTACCCACATTAGCAAGAGCCCTAGTAATATCATCATTCAACGCTTGCATCCTTGCTGTGATAGAGCCGTTAGACCCATCCCCAGCCCCAGCTCCATTTGTTTTCTCAGAAATTGGAACAGAATTGACTGTTCCATTGGTTATTGTTCCTCCAGTTTCCAACTCTCCCATAGATAACCCAAGGGCTCGATTCAAAGCTAAAATGGGATTATGAACACTTATTGGAACCATACCTGCACTTGGATGGACCAAAGAAGAGTGCATCAATGGTTCAGAAGGCACTTCAGGGCTTGGGGTTGTTGGTGCTTCCATTGTTCGATTCCTACCATTATGTCTTTCCATAGTCTGATTAACACTAGATTGAGAATTGTGAGCTTTTTTCTACAGTCTTCACCCAGGATCCACCCCTTAGACAAAGAGCATTCTGGTCAAAGCTAGCCTCAAAGCAACTTTGGTCGCTCTCTTGTCAGGAGCTAAGAGCGTCTCAATCTCTTGTTTTTACAAGAGTCGTAGGACATCAGTAAGATAGGGTATCTAGTTCATTCAAATGAGTTTGAACTCAATATCCATCGAAGCAATAACAAGAATCTTTCTAGTAGACCCTCTTTCACAATCCCTGGAGAGATAGTTCACGAATAGACCGAGGGATAAGTAATTCGACTCATTCACATCCAGATCATGAATGTTTGGAATCCATATTATGCAAGGAGACATTGCTTGGTCCTCTATTGTTTCTGGTGCTCAACTTACTGCTAAAGGTAGGCCTCTTCATTTTGTCTCCCCTGTTTTAAGAGATGGTAAGCCACATGCTAGTTTATTGAAGAATGAATTGGATTCAGCTGCTATGCCATGGATGAATTCTATTGTGCTTTATGTGGTTGGTGTTTTTCCTACTATTGCTAAATATGCACCGTTATATTGCTCGTGATTGGAACTTTGTGAGTAAACCTACTGTGTTTTATCATGATGATGGCTACTTCCTGGTGAAGTTGAATTCTATGGAGGATAGGGAAGGGAACCAACACTCTTGTCATAAATAATTTAGGCCCATAGCTTGCTGTAACACCATCTATAAAGTAATTTCTAAAAATGCTTTGTAATAGACTTCAACATGTCCTCCATGATATTGTGACAGATTGTCAAGGTGCATTTGTGAAAGATAGGTCTATTGTTCATAATATTATTCTTTCTCAAGATCTTCTTAGATTTTATAATAGAAAGAATGTGCCCCCTAGATGTTTGATTAAGCTTGACTTGAAAAAAGCTTATGATTCCATACATTGGGATTTTTTTGAAGGAGATACTGGATGCTCTTAATTTTCCTTCTCAGTTCATTCAGTGGATTATGCTTTGTGTGTCAACACCAAAGTATTCAGTGATGGTGAATGGTACTTTACATGGGTATTTTGAGGGTAAAAGAGGTCTAATACAGGGTGATCCTGTCTCCCCTCTGTTATTTTTAATATGTATGGAATACTTTACTATAGTCTTGAATGAAGTAGGATAAATGCATGGTTTTCATCCTGGTTGTTCTCATTTAAAGCTAAATCATCTAGCTTTTGCTGATGACTTACTTATGTTCTGCAAGGGTAATGTGGCCTCAGTTGTTTTGCTCCTAAGAGGGTTTGCTACCTTCTCAGTTAGTTCTGGTTTGGTTGCTAATGCTGGAAAGTCTGCTGTTTACTGTAGGAGGATGCCTATTGATATTGTTGAGAATATATTACAACTCACCCGGTTCTCTAAAGGTACTCTCCCATTGTAGTACCTAGGAGTTCTTATTTCTCATAAAAGACTTTCTGTTAGTGATTGTAATATTATCACTGATAAAATGACTGCTAGATTGAGAGTGTGGGCCTCAAGGCACCTTTCTTATGCTGGGAGATTGGTTCTTGTTAACTCTGTACTCATGTCTCTCCATGTGTATTGGGCTTCTATCTTTTTGTTACCAAAAGCCGTGCTCCGGAAGATTACTAACATTTGTAGTCATTTTGGGGGGGGAAGGTAAGGCCACTTACTCTAAAGAGTTCTCCTATAGCTTGGGATCTTGTGTGTTCTCCTAAGTCTAGTGGTGGACTAGAGGTGAGGGGCTGTTTTATTTGGAATTATGCAAAGCATGAGGAAATCGGCACACATGAATGAATTTAATTCAATACTTCACTTCCCCGGGGGCTCGACCAGTAATCGAGAACCCTCGTAGCGGGTCCTTCCCTTTCTTAAACCCAGTCGCACAGCCCTATACTTAGCAACTTGTAGGAAGATCCGAACGAAGACAATGAAACCAAGCGGCGAAGCGAGCTTAAAAGGTTTCCCTAGGATGCTCTAATAGAAATTGATGTGACAAAACCTAAGCCTGATTCTGTGACTGTGGAAGAGCCTACTGGCGGAGTCTTTGGACATTGCTTTCTTCTCTTAATGATTTTTTTGCACCCGCTACATTGTTGGCAAAACTGCGGCTTCTTCCCTCCAACAAGAACGACAGGAGTCTTAGAGTGCCTCTCACACACCTTATGGCGGCGATGGTATTCCCGGCATTGATTCAGGTCAGAAGCACACCCATCAACTGAGCAAAAAACGGTCTTTTTGGCTCCGCTGTTGCGCGGCCTCCCCCTCTTTGAAAGCGCTACCGGTGAAGAAGAAGAGGAAGGGAGGGCGTTCCCCGGAGACTATACCATGCAGGGCCTTCTGCGGCAGAAAAAATGTCTAGCCGACGTAGGCTGAGGCCATTTCGATAAGCGTTTGCTCGTAACGAGCACGCTGTATGTTAGTGACAAAAGTCTGGATCAATGAGCTATAGTCGGTAAGCTGACGAAACTTTGGTAAGTTACAAGGATGAATGCAAATAGCAAGGCGCTATGCTGCGTGAAGTGAGACCGGCTGTCCTAAGTGAAGTGCTTCCTTATTCATTAATGATCTTGCTCAGTAGGAGGGCTTTTCCCCTTCTGTGCAGCCTGATTTTATCTCTGGAAATGAGGGTGCCCTCGTATGTAATCGCTAAAGCGAAGCTTTTGGATTGAAATTTTTCATCGAATATGGAATCCCCCCATGGGTGAGAAGGTTGAGTTACAGACTCCGTTGGCTTTCGCAAGAAAGCATCTCGAAAGTTCCGAAATCTATGGTTGATGTCTCACTCGAACTCTATCCCTTACTTTCTTCGTCCGAGCGGCCCCTCTAGGACGCGATGCGGGAAGGAAGAAGGATTTCTTTCTACCATTAATTCGCAATAGTTAACCAAGCAGTAGCCAAGAACAAAGAAGCAAGCCAAGATCAATGGGGGGTCGCCCCAGTAAAAAATGGTAAGAAGGAGTAGCATCAATAACATTCATTGTATGTACGCCTCCCAGCGATCCACAGGCATCTGTAGCATGTTGTACCCGAGAGTTATTTTGGCTGTGTCCGTTACACCATGGACAATAATCTTAGTCGGAGTCAAATTCCTTACCTTTCCACCCAAAGCTGAACATATCCGCACAGGTATTCCATTTATTTTATTGAGGATCCATTTTCGAAAAATGCCCTCTTTTGATTAGCCAGTTTCCAAGGGGGAGAAGCAAGCCGAACCTCTGAAAGATTTGAGATTCCGTAAGTAACTCAGTAAATGGATTGGGAGAAGAAAATGAGAGAAACACGAACAATTTCGTTCGTCATAAAGTGGTTTGTTACACATACACAGTATTGCAGAGACGGGCTGGCTAGGCTCTTATAGAAATTGCGTATATAAAGAGATTCGTCTTGCTTGATCATTGCATTGAGTGCGTGGTAAATGCTTTTGTGTAACCTCCCATTGCTCTCTCTCCGATAGCATGCAGCTTATAAGGAAGACAGATATCTAAAAAGTGTTCAGTGATATGACTTTCCTACTGATTGAATCGCTTAAATGAATGAAAGGAAAGGTTGCTTTTAGGAGAAATCTTCCCCTCTTTTTTTCCGTGTTCGATACCGCTTCTCGTCCTTTTAAATGGACTATCTTTCCGCTCTTATGGAGCAATCGGTCAACTGTAGGAAAAGGCCAATTGCAGCTGTCAACCGGTATCGGTACACCAACGAATCTTTGGTTTGCTTTGTTTACATTACAGCTGGCCTAACTAAAATAGGGGTTCCTGCTTCTAGCTAGCTCAATCAGTGCGCTGGAGTTCCATCTTTTTAATCTCTTCGCCAGGGAAGCGCTCTTCGGGCTGAGGTCCAATTCATCTCGTAGGTTTCTTTCTAAAAGAAATCTTTAAAAAATAATACATAACATAAAAGAGGTTTTTAATGAAAGGCTTCCCTCGGTGCTGCGAGGTAGGAACCAAGCCTTCGCTCGATCGATCCATTTGTTTTGTGTCAAAAGGCATATGCTTAACCCATTCAAGTATATCCGTTCGCCCTTAAGTTATCGGTTCGAATCCGAATAAGGCTTTTCTTTTTTTCGGTATGCCGCTCCGCCTGCAAGGAGCGAAAAAACAAATTGGTCTGTGGTGATGTCAGAATTTGCGCCTATTTGTATCTATTTAGTGATCAGTCTGCTAGTTTCTTTGATCCCACTCGGTGTTCCTTTTCCATTTTCTTCTAATACTTCGACTTATCCAGAAAAATTGTCGGCCTACGAATGTGGTTTCGATCCTTTCGGTGATGCCAGAAGTCGTTTCGATATACGATTTTATCTTGTTTCAATTTTATTTATTATCCTTGATCCGGAAGTAACCTTTTTCTTTCCTTGGGCAGTACCTCTCAACAAGATTGATCCGTTTGGATCTTGGTCCATGATGGCCTTTTTATTGATTTTAACGATAGGATTTCTCTATGAATGGAAAAGGGGTGCTTCGGATCGGGAGTAATCACTAGTGATAGGGCAAAAAGAGGGGGGGAAGGACAAAGGAAAGAGCGATGCCTACAATAAATCAATTGATTCGTCATGGTAGAGAAGAAAAACGGCGCACGGACCGTACTCGAGCTTCGGACCAATGTCCCCAGAAGCAAGGAGTACGCCCGCGTGTTTCAACGAGAACACCGAAAAAACCTAATTCAGCTCTACGTAAGATAGCCAAAGTACGGTTGAGCAATCGACATGATATATTTGCTCACATTCCGGGCGAAGGTCATAATTTGCAGGAACATTCTATGGTCTTAATAAGAGGAGGTAGAGTGAAAGATTCGCCAGGTGTGAAATCCCATTGTATTCGAGGAGTCAAGGATTTGCTGGGAATTCCGGATCGAAGAAGCGGCAGATCAAAATATGGTGCAGAAAAACCCAAATCGATATGAATGGAAGATGCCTCTTCAACTTCATTACCCAAGATGCTTGCTATTGTGCACCACCTCGCCGGAATGGCAAAACGTGGCCGGCCGAAGAAAAATCCGGCACCACAATCGAATCAGAAGACGGCGCAACAGTCAGCGCAATCTTCCAGAGGTGAGATGGAGAGTTTTCGAACACCACCCGTTGTCACGCAACAACCGATTGGAGATGTTCGAACGAATGAAACTGAGAATCGCAATCTGGGATCTGAACCACAAGCAAGGGGAAGCACTGCAATCCCGCGTCGATTAAAAATGATTCCTTCACCTTCGCCTGAGATTCCGTTGCCTGAGGCTCCAATACCTGAGATTCCGGTGGTAGAACACAACAAAGCCGTTGCTAAAGGTATGAAATTGTCTTTCATTGCACCTATGTGAAAAGGGGGAAAGATGACTGCTTGTTTCATGGAGAATGAAATTGAGATTGAATCTGCTAAGTGGGCTTCCTCTCTTATCTTGTATGTCATTGGTGAGACCCCGACCATAAAAGACTTGAACACTGACATTGCAAATCAATGGAAGGTTAGTCACCCCCCTGAGATTTTCTACCATAGTGAAGGATATTTTGTGATTCGATTTAAGGAGATGGAGGATAGGAATCGAGTCCTTTATTCAGGCCCTTATACCATAGCCAACAAACCTGTGATTGTAAAACCATGGGAAATGGACTTTGATTTTCAGAAGGAAGCTTTGAGAATGGTTCCAATTTGGATCCAATTTCCCAACCTCCCTCTTAATTGTTGGGGTATGAATTCACTGAGTAGAATAGGCAGTACGTTGGGCACACCCCTCCTAGCTGATGAGTGCACTGCTTCACAGACTCGTCTTTCTTATGCAAGATTGTTGATTGAGATTGATCTTACTCAACCTATTAAACATAACATTGTGATTGAGGGATCTAATGGAAGAACTATAAATCAGAAGGTTGTGTATGAGTGGGAGCCAATCTACTGTAAGCGTTGTACCAAAGCTGGTCATGACTGTGGTGTGAGTAAACCAGTTGAGAGAAAGAAGAAAGCACAAGAGAAATGGGTGCCTAGGGTGCAAGCCCAACCAGACAGTGAGTTGCATCATGAGAAGGAGGCACGCAAGACCAATGAATGGACTATACCTCGTAGAACAGTTGCTAGAGAGAAACCTGAAACATCAAACCCTGCTGTTGTGGTGATGAACACTTATGAAATGCTGCACATGGACCCTGTGATTGAACCAGTGATTCCGAATCCATTGATAGACAAAGGAAAGCTTCCAATGCAAGAGGGCGGGGACCTTATCCCCTCTGGTGCAGGATGAGGATTATTTGCTGGAATGTGAGGGGCTTCAACATCAAACAAAAAGAGAGAAAACTCTTTTAAAAAGAAAATAGATTTGTGTGTTTTTTGTGAAACAAGAGTAAAAAAAGAAAATAGCAAAAAAGTTTGTGAGAAGATTTGTAGAGGTTGGGAGTGTGTAGATAATTATGATTTTGCATATAATGGTCGTTTGTGGATTGTTTGGAATGCTAAAAAAGTGGGGTTTGTTCAGGCTTCTGACCAACACTGTCATGTTTTGGATATGAGCTTGGGATATAGTTTTGATCTTATTGCTGTTTATGGTCATAATTCCATTGAGCTTAGGTTGTAATAGCTAAAGCTATGCTTTTGGAAGGAGCTATGGAATTTTATTTCTAGTGCTGCTAGACAGAGCAACACTCCTCTTCTTGTTGGAGGGGATTTCCATTCTATTCTTGAAGCTGAACAAGCAACGGCTGAGTTAACGCTATAGGCTTTCGCGTCATCCAGCAAGAAAACGGCTGCGCCTTCCGGCGATAGAAGGCGCAACGGCTTTCGCGCTAGCGCGCTCACCCGCTGCTTTTATGTTTCTACCCCTATCATTCATTTGGTAATTATTCACCCATTGGAAACAATTACCAAACTTTCTGCTAACTTTATTGAAATTATGCATTTTAACTCTAGTCTCAACTAAAGCTATAATTTGAATATTATTACTAGAAATAAGCTTTCTAATTTCACCTATCTTGAGAGGATCATTCAAACCTCTCACATTCCAAGTGCAAATGTTGTGCTTCATTTATCGGGAGGGATAGTATCTTCAGTAGGGTTAAGTTCCCCCTCTTCTGCATCAAGTTCATCTTCTTCTTCATCATGATCACCTTCCATCTCATCAAGAGCATAAAAGGTATTGTTTGGACTGGTGGCTCGTTTAGCTTGATTGTGATTTCTTGCTCTTCTGGTAACCACTTTCCACCCTACATCAGCTCCTGAATTCACCACAGTTGGAGCATGCTCAGGTGTGTTAACAGTAGCATTTGTCACTACAACAGGCTGTTTAGGAACCCACACTTTTTTTGGTTTTAGGCAGAGCTTTTGCTTTTGGTGGATTCCTAACTGTTGGAGCAACTTTGTTGCAGTCATGCCCAGGCATATTACAAATCTGACAGTAACTCGGCTTCCAATCATAAAGGACATCCTGCTTGAACACATTACCTTGAGCATCTTCAACCCAAACATGATCAGGCAAAGGCATAGTAACATCCATCTCGATTAAAAGCCTAGCAAAGGAGACTCTACTTTGTTCAGAGGTGCAAGCATCAGCATATAGGGGTACACTCCCATCAAGCTTCCAATTCTACTCAGTGAATCACTACTCCAACAATGCAAAGGCAGATTGGGCAGTTTAATCCATAAGGGAATGATGCCCAGATAAAGGGATTCTCGAGAATCTAACTGCTAGTTTCGGCTATCTTTCCTGTTCAAATAAAGCAAGTGAACCAACCCTAACGTAGCTTGCTTTCTGGGTGTCGGTATAGGTAGGGCAGCTCATAGAAATGAAAAAGTTCTTTGCGGTAAGCGTTCTTACCTTCCTCTACTATTCTTGGCCTTTAGTCTTGATGCGAGTTGGGCAGTTCACCGTAGAGCCTATATGACCGTAGAGTGTTAGCTGGAGCGAATACTAGCAAGCGAGTTGGACAGTTCTCTCTTCTAGTCTGTTAGTCTGTCAGTTGGAGAGTGAAGGCCAATCATTCCGGTTCTCTGAGTTTCCCTCGACAATGCCGGATATTTCTCAGATGCCGGGTGGTGGAACGATCGATTCAATCGAAAGGCTAGGAATCGTCTTCTCCTATGCCGACACTACTACGACTAAGACCTAAAGGGCAGGTAGTAGTGGATTGGGTCTTTTCGGTACTGTATTCAACCTTGTAGCCTAGAAAGCTTTTCTTTATTGAATATACAAATAACACCGTGCACATACAGATAGCAACGATCCGGAGGCTGGTGGTGGTAAAGTATCTGCAAGTAAAAGGAAAGCAATCCAAGTACTTTGTTTCGAAAGCCCCCGATCTAGCCTATAGAAAAGGTAGTTTACTTACTTAGTGCTTTAACTAAGGAAGAAGTAGCTGCTACTGTTCGCATATCCGCTCAAGCAAGCCTGCCCCAAGCCGGCCAAGCAGTTGCTTTGAATCGGATTATAGGTTATTTTTTATATAAATAGATCTTTCCCTCAAATAGAATATAATATATTGAGCGATTGCATACCTCTTTAGTTCGCTGCTAAACGAAGACGGGAAGGTCTCGGGCGCCTAAATAGCTGAGGGAGGTCAGCTGCGCAGGACCGTGGAGTCGTCTTTGGGTCTCGGAATCTTCTTCTTAACATATTGTCTACACAAGAGCCAAGAGATCAGGGTGGTCCTCTAAGGTCCCAACAGGTGTCACGATCACGCAAGGGCCTGAATTACCTATTGCCGTCCGCTACTGCTTTCACAGTTTATTACTTCCTCACTTATAGATTCTACTACTTATTAGAAAGAGAGTCCCTTGTAATTGGATAAAGTGATGACCGAAATCGCTGATGGCGTGGTTCATCACATATCTTAATGCTTTCGGAATCAACGAACATAGTGTGTCCTAAGTCGGTAGCAAGATCAGAAGGCTCCGAGAGCCCTGGATAAAGATTGAAATCTTGAACTAACCAAAACTCTCGATAAAGAGAGTGTTAAGTTAAGGAGTGTTTCTCGGCGTTCGGGCGGCCCAGCAACGAGAAGTTCAACTTCACACACCAAGGGTTGAACTAATCTCCGCGCTTCATCGCAGATGAGGGCATTAAGGAGTAGTCACCGCTCGTCCGCCATTAGCACTCGGGGCTCTTTTACAGTAACTACTACGGACGGGACGGCAAGTGTACAATGTAAAAGTGTGCATTTGCCATGTTTGCATTCCGCGGTTTAACCAACTCGCTCTTGTCCAGTAGGCCCACGAAAGACGAACTTTAAGGTAGCACTCACTGAGGAAATCCAGATGAGAGAGAGGCTGCAGCAAATAAACACCACTGCCGCTCGCTAACAAGTCTCTCTAAGGTGGGAATTCTGAGTGGAGATAGAGATAAAAATAAATAAGTGATGAACCCTGTTTTTCATTATATCCTTACAAAATATTAAATCCGATGTAACGACATCAAGCACGAGACGGCGGTCAATCGATGGCTATAAGTCGGGTGGTACCCGAGACTGTAGCGGTCGCCACTGTATCCACAGGATTTAAAGACCCACTGCCGAGGGGACTGAGTGGCATGCGTTCTACTGCGACGTGGCTCCATACGGGGGAACTGGGTTCTTAGGACTTAAGTCATCCCTTCTGCTTTGGAGTTTCACTTTCTTAGAATGGGTCGTTGAGAATTTTTTGGTTGGGCTAGGTAAAGTAAGCCCTTTACTTTCTTTCTCAAATAGCGGGGTGTTTACTCGCTAGGTTATCTTTTTCGTTCCTGCCCTACATGCGTGCTTCACTTCACTCTAACTAACACAAGGGAACGGTAACAAAAAGATAATTAATAAATGTCGTATATATGAGAACAATCTCGCTTTGAGATGACACGCCCCAAAACTCCCACGCCTTTCTTGGTTGGAAAGAGTTACTTTTTCGAATTCCCTCCCTTTATACGCTCTAAAAAGAGATCATGGCATTCCGAAAAGACCTCATTGTGGGATGAAGACCGTAACCTTAGTAACTCAGTGCTCTATACGGGGGAAATGAAAGCAGAATTCGTTCGGATCCTCTCACATGTTCAATCTTTTTTTAGCGGTTTCCCCAGAGATCTTTCTCATTAATGCAACCTTCATTTTGCTCATTCATGGAGTTGTTTTTAGTACCTCTAAGAAATATGATTATCCACCGTTAGTCAGTAATGTGGGTTGGCTTGGATTACTTAGTGTTGCGCGCCTAGGAGGGCAGCGCGCTTTGGGATGCGGAGGAGCTTTTATCGCCCAGCTCCCTAACCTAATGCGGCACCGGGTTCGGACCGCAGGGAACCGTAGCATGGGAGGACGTCTAATCCTTTTGCCGTCGCAAGGCTGGCTAATCGTACGCAGCAGGCTCGAAGACCCCTGGTTCTGAAAGGCACATGAGTCCGAACGCTATGTTGAATGTGCGACCGACACTACACTACGTAGG